ATTGTATAACCACTCATCGATTGAAGCAGCTTCCCAAATTGGGTAGAAGTGCATACCGATAGCGTTAGACGAAGGAATAACTGCACCAGAGATGATGTTATTACCGTATAATAAAGAACCTGCTACAGGTTCACGGATACCATCGATATCAACTGGAGGAGCTGCGATGAAAGCGATTATATAACAAGAAGTTGCTGTTAATAATGTTGGGAACATTAAACAACCAAACCAACCGATGTATAAACGGTTTTCAGTTGAAGTGATCCAAGCGCAGAAGCGCTCCCATAATGAAACGCCTTCGCGTCTTTCTAAAGTTGCTGTCATAAAAGAGTTTTTATAATTTTAATTCTTCCCAAGTAAATATAACTTGTTACATACAATTGTAAAACACATTACTTAAAATGATCACAAATAATTATTTTATAAATCTAAAAAACTCCAACTCAAATTCAAACATTGCTCGAGTTGTATTTCCACCAACAAATATTTTTTGATTTTCTTTAATTAACCAAATTTGTGAATAAGTTATATAGCTTATTAATGTGCTTAACATTAAAAAGAAAAACCCCGTATAAATTATTGGAATACCTGGATCGTTTTTAATTTGTAAACCAGTAGAACTTAAAATTTCAACTAAGGTGACTTCTTGTTCATTCGTTATTTTCTCATTTAATTCTAAGTTTCCTAAAAATATTCCTTTATCGTTATAAATTGAACAATAACCTTCTAAATTATCAATTATAGCAATTATTCCTTTGGTTACATTTAAATCATTTGAAACCCATGTTAACCAAATTTTATTTTTTGTATTTAAGAAATTTACTAATGGATATTCAATTATTTTATTATTAAAATCTTGAAAACGTAACCCAATTAAATTCCAATCAGTTTGATAATAGTAAACGCCTTCATGAATAAGAGGTGTATTAACAAAACTTGTCTTTCGATTAATCTCATTACCAATAGAATCTAGAATAGAAATATCAGAATAAAACTGTCCAACAGTTTTTTGTTTTGTATAAGTAATCCAAAAATCATTGATTCTACTGGAAATAGGTGGTAAAACAGCTAATTGGCCATTATTGAAAACATTTTGGATATGAAAAGTTTCAGTTTTAGGGATTATTTCTTGTGCTTTAAAACCACATAAGGACCCTATTAAAGTTCCAACTAAAATTAGAATCATACTTAAATGAACAATTATAGGAGCTATTCGTCCAATTAATCCCTTGTAACAGTAAATAATACTTTTTTGTTGAAACAAAGAATATTGATTATTTTTTAAACGAAATATAATTTTATTAAAATTAAATCTCGTTAAAATTGTAGAAATTTTTAGACGATTAAACGGTTTACTAGTTCGAAAGAACTGGCAACGTCTAGCCATTTTTAATGATGGAATTTGTTGTAAATAAGTACAAGTAATTAAACTTATCCCAAAAACTAAAATCAAACTAAAAAACCACCAAGTTCTATAAATATGGTCAAATCCAAATTTTAAAATCAGATCCCAAGAAAAAAAACCAAAAAGTTGATTTGTTAATGGATAATTTAATTTATACGTTTCTATAGATTGATCTTGTTGAATAACGGTTCCAATAATACTACAAAAACTGATTAATAATAAAATAAAAATAGCAAATCGTAAGTCTGCTAAAAAACGAAAAATTTTTTGTTTCATATAAAAAGTTAAATGTATATATCTTTAGAAGAAGCTAATCTAATACGCCCCGACACTGCCCAATTTTGTAATTTTATCATTTGTTCACTTTCAAGATTTGCTAATGGGATTAATTCATCAAGAGCATTCGAAATATCACTAGTCAAAAACTCACGTTTTTCATAAAATGCTTGATACATTGCTTCAATAATACTTTGTCTAATTTCAGCACCTGAAAATGAATCAGATAATTGAGATAATTTAATACAATCAAAGGATTCCCAACTATTTGGTCGAAATTCTTGAAGGTGAATTTTAAAAATCTCCTCTCTCTCTTCTTTTTTTGGTAAATCTAAAAAAAATACTTCATCAAAACGGCCTTTTCTAATAATCTCTAGCGGTAAAGAATCTATATTATTTGCTGTTGCAATAACAAAAACAGGTTTAGTTTTTTCTGATAACCAACTAATAAAGGTTGCAAGTACTCGATTACTAGTACCACTATCACCTTTATTATCTGAATTAGTAAATGCTTTATCAATTTCATCAATCCAAAGTATACAAGGTGATATTGTTTCAGCAACATTAATCATTTGTCGAAGCCGAGATTCGGATTCACCAACTATTCCACCAAATAATTTACCAACATCTAATTTTAATAAAGGTAGTTGCCATTCGTTACCAATAGCTTTTGCTGTTAAAGATTTTCCAGTACCTTGAATTCCTATAAGTAATAATCCACGAGGCGTAGGTAAACCATAATTTGAAGCTTTAAGACTAAAAGCAGTTTGGCGTTTTTTTAACCAATCTTTTAAATTTTTTAAACCTCCAAGATTAATGATTTTTTCATTTACTGACCAATACTCAAGAATTTCTGTTTGCCCTATAATTTGTTTTTTTTCTGTTAATAAAACTGAAATACTATTTTCATCTATTGTTTTATAAGTTGCAATAATCTTAGAAAGAACACGTCTAATTCTTTCTAACGATAATCCTTGACAAGCTCTAGTTAAATTTTCAAATAATTGGCTTTCAACTTGAATATTTAAAGAATTGATTAAACGTTTTAATTCATCACTAATTTCTAACTCTGATGGTAACTGAAATTCAATGATAGTTATTAAATCCTGCAATTCTTTAGGGATATTTAATTCAAACCCAATAATAATAATTGTCTTGGGTTGTAATTTTAAAACTCGACTAATATTTCTTAGTTTTCTTGAAATCGCTAAATCTGTTAAAAATCTATTAAAGTCTTTAAGTATAAATAACGCTGGTGTTTCGGAGTTTAGACGTTCGATCAATTCTAGTGCTTGTAAAGGGTTACGTTTACCAAATCCTTCATTATTTGGATTATTAGTATAACCATCTACAAAATCCCAACTATATATACTCCGATTTAAATTTGTCTTAATAGTTTTTCTAATTACATACTCAACTCGATCTTCTTCAACTGTACTGATGTATAGAATTGGATAACGAGCCTTAAGAAAAAGAGTTAACTCATCGTTAAAAGTCATATATTAAAGATTCAAAAATTCAATTTGTTACAATGATATTATAGTAGTTTTAAAGAAAAATAATAAATTATTAGAGTTAATTATTTAAAATTACTCTAATAAATAAGAATTTTAACGTTGAATTGTTAAAAGTTTTCGGCCTTTTTTACGACGATTTCGTATTATTTTACGACCTTGAGTGCTCGACATTCTTGCACGAAAACCTGATAATTTCAATACTGAAGAACGAGATTTATTAGAAAGTGTACGTTTTGTCATAATGTTTTATTATAAAATTAAAATTTGAATGTATTTTTCAAAACTATACAATTATTGAGCGGAGCAAATCATAAAGCGTAAAATAAATTAAAGCCTCTTTACGTTCTGCAAAAAGGAGATAAGCTTCACGTTTATATTCTGTTAAAGGATTCTTCTGACCATAACCACGCCAACTAACAGCATCACGTAATAATGTAATTTTCTGTAAATGCTCCTGCCAAATACGATCCATATTAATTAAAGTTGATCGTCGTTCGATATTTTCAAAAATACCATTTCCATAAATACCAATTTCATTTATTTTAAGTTGATAAGTTAACCAAAACTCATTAAATAGATATGTTTTTAATTCAGTAGGGTCAAAATTAGTTGTATCAGAAAGTTCTTTTTCAAATAGCTTTAATTCTAAATTCTTCCCAAATAGATTTTCAAATAATTTAATAAAGTCTTTAAAGTCGAGCTGGTTTTCTTCTAGTTTAGAAGTAAATTCACATATAATTTGTTCGCCATATGCGAAAGTATTCTTTCGAACTGATTTGTTTTCTAAAAGTAATCGCCGTTCAAAATAAATAATTTTTCTTTGTTGATTTATAATGTCGTCATAATCAAACAGGTTCTTTCTCTGTTCATAGGCTCTTTCTTCTACTCTTTCTTGAGCAGAATCTAAACTTTTAGTAATAAAGGGCGACTCTAAAGGAGAATCCGTAGAAATTTGATCTTGAATAAAATTTTGAACTTTCGTCCCCCCAAATAATCTCAATAAATTATCATCTAAACTTAAGAAAAATCTTGAAGTACCAGGGTCACCTTGCCGACCACATCTTCCACGTAATTGGTTATCAATTCTCCTTGAATCATTTCTTTCTGTTCCAATCACATATAGTCCACCTAAATTTTTAACAATCCTATTTTCTTGTTCTTGATGTTTTTTATTATGTTTAATTAGCTCATTAATTAAAAAACGAATCGAACATTGATAAGAATTTGTGGGAATTGATATACGATCATTTTCTTGCAGTATTCTTAATATATCAATATCAGATAATGTTAAAAACTTATTGTCATTAAGTAGTGATAATAAAACGCTTAAAAAATTATGATTAATACCTATAAATTTATTTATTAAATTAAATAGGTAAAATTTATTTTTGTTACTAGCTTTATAGTTTTTTCCTAATGCTAATAGACTATATAATTCTTTTTGAATTTTAAAATTAATATTACCCCCCAAAATAATGTCTGTTCCCCGTCCTGCCATATTTGTGGCAATCGTAATACTATTTTTTTTACCTGCTTGTGCAACAATTTCAGACTCTCGACGAACATTTTCAGGTTTTGCATTTAAAATTTGATATGAAAGATTATACTCAATTAATAACTGAGCTAACATTTCTGATTTTTCAACGGTTGTTGTCCCAATTAAAATTGGTTGACCTGTTAATGATCTTTCATTACAAAAATAAGCAATTGCATTCCATTTTGAAAATTGGTCTTTATAAATTAAATCGGGAAGATCATTCCTCTTAGTTGGTCTAAATGTTGGAACTACTTCAACGGGTAAATTATAAATCTTTTCAAATTCAATTTCTGCAGTTTTTCCTGTCCCTGTCATTCCTGATAATTTTGGGTACATTAAAAAGAAATTTTGATAAGTTATTGCTGCTTGTGTTTCAGTTTTTGGTCTGATAGGAAGTTTTTCTTTTGCCTCAATAGCTTGATGTAAGCCATCACCCCATCTGCGATCAGGCATAATACGCCCTGTAAATTCATCTACAATAATTATTCTATTATTCTGAATTATATAATGAATATTATTAAAAAATAATGAATTAGCTTTCAGAGAATTTATAATATATGGAATCCAAGGATCCTTAGGATTATATAAATCAGAAATATCTAAAATTGCTTCAACTTGTTTACTGCCTTCTTGGGTTAAAATAACATTTTTATTTTTTTCATCAATCTCAAAATCTTTATTTAATTCTAAATAATTAGTAATTTCTGAAGCCGCTACAAACTTTTCAACTGATGTATCATCACTAGTGTCTGCAAGAATAATTGGAGTTTGAGCTTCATCAATTAATACTGAATCAACTTCATCGATAATAGAATAATTAAATGGTCTTAATACAATGTCAGATAAATTAATAGCAATATTATCTCGAAGAAAATCGAAGGTCAATTCGCTGTTTGTAACGTATGTAATATCACTATTATAATTTTCTTTGCGCTCCGTTTTTTCCATACCTTCTTGAATTAAACCAGTATCCAAACCTAAAAAACGATAAACTTGACCCATAGAAACTTGATCACGGTTAGCTAAATAATCGTTTACCGTAACAATATGTACACCTTTTTTTGTAATAGCATTTAATGCTGCAGGTAAAGTTGCAACTAAAGTTTTGCCTTCACCAGTTTTCATTTCAGCAATTTTATTATTGTTTAAAACAAGTCCACCTAATAATTGTACATCAAAATGGCGTAATCCAAGGGCTCTTTTACTAGCTTCTCGTGTTAAAGCAAATGATTCTGCAATTAATGAATTTAAATTTTCCGTATCACAATATTGTTTTTTAAGATTAAAACTTTTAACTCTTAAATCACTATCACTTAATAATTTTAAATTAGATTCTAATTCATTAATCTCATTAATTAATGTTTGATATTTAGTTACTAAAGAATTGCTCTTAAATTGAATTTTTAGCATTTATAAATTATTATTAAACAATAATGTTAACTCTTTTGTATTTTTTATCTCGATGATCAAATTTTATTATTCCATCTGTTAATGCAAACAATGTAAAATCTTTTCCACAACCAACGTTTGTACCAGGCTGAAATTTCATTCCTCTTTGACGTATTATAATATTACCTGCAATCACTTTTTCACCACCAAAACGTTTAACACCTAAACGCTTTGCATTTGAATCACGACCATTTTTTGTACTACCCGCACCTTTCTTATGTGCCATAATATTTAACTCCTTTACTGATTAATAAAAATGTCTTCAATTAAGACTCTTGTCAAGTCTTGGCGATGTCCTTGTTTTTTCGGCTCTTTTTTTTTCGGTCGCATTTTATATACGATCGTTTTTTTACCACGCAAATGTTCTAAAAATTTTCCTTTAATCTTTACCTTTTCTAAATATGGATGGCCAATTAGAATATCGCCTTCATTATTTAACAATAAAACTCTATTTAAAGTGATATTTTTTCCCAATTCAGTAGGAATTCGGTTAAAGTCGTAATATTTCCCGGTTTCAATCCAAAATTGTTTGCCACTTATTTCGACAATCGCATATTTCATATTTTTAAGTTTTTATATTCATATCTATAGTTATTTTACGTAATTTCTCTATAATATGTCAAATTGATTAGAACTAAGTAATATTACTAAGTCTTGTACTATTTTTGAGAGAAGATAATTCATTATAAAATAACTCAAATGCTTTTGATTTATAGCATTCAGGGTTACTTATTATAGATAGTGTTCTTGTTATTTTAATATTATCAATCTTAATAATTACAATTTTTTCAAGTTCAATTTCTTTTTCAATCGCTGATGATGAAACAAATGCAGCCCCTAAACCAAGACTTACAGCTGTTTTAATTCCTTCAATTGAGTTTAATTGCATTACAATTTTTAATTGTTTGGTTTCAATACTATTTTCTTTTAAAATATTATCTACAAATTTTCTAATTGTTGAATTGGAATTTAAGGTAATAAAATTTAAATGATATAAATCATCTTTACTAATTTTCTTTCGTTTAGCAAAAGGGTGTAATTTTGATAAAATAAGGCTTAATTCATCCTCTACAAAATCTTCTACAGTTAATTTTTTTTTCAATTCATTTGGAATATCACCACCAACAATAGCTAGATCAATTTCTCTATTCATTATATTTTTTGCAACAATTCTAGTAGAGTTTACTTGAACTTTTAAATCAATTTGAGGATAGCTTTGTGCAAATAAGGCTAAAACCCCAGGCATTAAATATGTACCGATTGTTTGACTCGCACCTATTCTTAAATTACCTCTATTTCCGTTTTTTAAATCAATTAAAGCTCTACAACTCTCTTCGCATAAACCTAGGATACGCTCCGAGTACTGTAAAAAAACTTTACCATTTTCAGTCAAAGAAATTTTATTGTTTTCTCTGTTAATCAAAGAAATATCAAGATTTTTTTCTAAACTTTTAATTTGTTTACTTAAAGATGGTTGAGATAAATATAAAATTTCAGCAGCTCTAGTAAAACTTTTCTCAGTTGCAACAGCCTTTAAAATACGTAATTGTTGTAAAGTAAATGGGAGCATTCTTTTTATAATTATGATTGATAAGCCTAGATTTTAGCAAAAAATTAAAGCAGAACTACGGATGGAGAGACTCGAACTCTCACAACAAAGTCACTAGGACCTAAATCTAGCGCGTCTACCAATTCCGCCACATCCGTTTAATTTAGTTAGTAAAATAAATCTTTAACTTTCATTTAAAGATTTATTCTTCATCCACATAAATACTATAAATAAAACTTGTAGGTTTGCCTCTTAACATTGACTTAGCTAAAGATAAAGATTTTTGGGCTGCTTTGTACCCTTTTCTTTTCCAATTTGCTTTACGAGCATTTTTTTTAGCTTTTGAAGTTCGTTTCTTAGGTACAGCCATAATTTAATGGTTTCAAATTATTTACTTTAACCCGATTATACATCATTAAACTAAATTTGTACACATTTATTTTTATTTTTATCAAAGTTTTTTTTTTTGTTAAAAAATAACAAATATTTGTTTAATTCCCTATTTTTATAAGTTTATTTTACAATTCATATTATAATCAATTTGAAAAGACTATTTATTTTTAGGTGGCATGGCCAAGTGGTAAGGCAGTGGATTGCAAATCCTCGACCCCCAGTTCGAATCTGGGTGCCGCCTTATTAAAATATTCTATAATCTTGACATTTAAGTAAAATAATTTTACTATTAATAAGTATAAAACCTAATGGGAATGTGGTGGAATCGGTAGACACGACGGACTTAAAATCCGTTGCTTAGTGATAGGCTTGAGGGTTCAAGTCCCTCCGTTCTCAATTGAAATTTTGGGTAATTATAAGAACTCCAAAAATCTTAGATAAACCATTTAAATAAACTGAAACGAAAAAGAGCTGCCTTAATTAAAATAAGCCTCAAGAAGAGCTAATATAGAGTTCAAGTTTCAGGTTTATCTAATAATTTTTTACAAATTTATCCAATCACTAATTCATATTATATAGAATCTAGGAAAATTAAATAATTTAAACTTAACCATCTAGTCTTAAATATTTGGCCAAAAGAAATATATTAAAAAATACTTCCCTATAGGATTATAGAGTTTCTTTTTTCCTTGAATTATTAAAGCTTAATAATTCTCTAATCATCTATTTCCCAACCAATTTTCTAAAAGAATCCAAAGAAAAATGTCTCAATATAAAAAAGATGAAGAAGTTTGTCTAAATGTTAAATTAATTTAACATTTGTATTTTACTAAATATCTTGACCATAATAATTTGTTTAAATTAATACGAAAGCCCTAAACTCCGAGTTGTCTCAGATCCTAGGTAAACACGAACCGATAAGAAATCGGTTGGACAAGCTGTTTCACATCGTTTACAACCTACACAGTCTTCTACACGAGGTGATGAGGCAATTTGACCTGACTTACATCCGTCCCAACTTACCATTTCTAATACATCTGTAGGGCAAGCACGAACACATTGGGTACAACCAATGCAAGTATCGTAAATTTTAACAGTATGTGACATAATTTTATTCTTTTATTTTAAAAGTCAATCCGTTAATCTTGTAGAAAGTTCTTAAGAGTTTTACGTATAAAATAAATACTTAAAATAGGAAAGAAACTTAATCCAAGATAATCTAATTTAAAATTAACGTGATAAACGTTGAATTTGTTGAACAAGTAAACGACCGATGTTAAATAAAGCCCATGATGCTGCTACTAAAATTGGCGCAGCGATTACTAATAAACGAGTATCCATAACCTATATCATAATCCCTTAAAAATATTTAATAATCTAGAATTATTAGCAGTACACACTATAATTATATATTAAATACTGAATAAATAAGAACTATTTTTAATAGTGTATTTCTAAAACTTTGGCATTGAACTATCTTTCCAGGAGGTCCCCCTCCAAGTATTGTCGCCGGTCTATAACGTTTCACAACTGAGTTCGGGATGGATCAGTGTGGTTCCGCAAGTACACTAAAAACACCAAAGCAAAAATCTTTATAATTAGCTGATAACAGCTAATTATAAAGGTATATTATAAAATTCAAGTCCTCGGTCTGTTAGCACATCTTAGCTCATATATTACTATATTTATACTTAATGCCTATCAAACGGTTAGTCTTACCGTGACCTTACTCACTTACGTGATGAGAATACTCATCTTGAGGTGGGCTTCCCACTTAGATGCTTTCAGCGGTTATCCACTCCATACATAGCTACCCAGCGTTTACCGTTGGCACGATAACTGGTACACCAGAGGTATGTCCTTCTCGGTCCTCTCGTACTAAAGAAGGCTCCTCTCAATATTCTAACGCCTACACCGGATATGGACCGAACTGTCTCACGACGTTCTGAACCCAGCTCGCGTACCGCTTTCATGGGCGAACAGCCCAACCCTTGGGACGTACTACCGCCCCAGGATGCGATGAGCCGACATCGAGGTGCCAAACCTCCCCGTCGATGTGAACTCTTGGGGGAGATCAGCCTGTTATCCCTAGAGTAACTTTTATCCGTTGAGTGACGGCCTTTCCACTCAGCACCGTCAGATCACTAAGACCGACTTTCGTCCCTGCTCGACTTGTAAGTCTCACAGTCAAGCTTCCTTTTGCCTTTACACTCTAGATACGATTTCTACCCGTTCAGAGGAAACCTTTGTGCGCCTCCGTTACCATTTAGGAGGCGACCGCCCCAGTCAAACTGCCCGCCTGAAACTGTCCTTTGACCAGATAATGATACAAAGTTAGAAATCTAACATTATAGGAGTGGTATCTCACTGATGGCTCCAGTATTCCCGCAAGAATATTTTCAACGCCTCCCACCTATACTGCGCAGATAAAGTCCAATTTCAATTTCAAGTTACAGTAAAGCTTCATAGGGTCTTTCTGTCCTGGTGCAGGTAGTCCGCATCTTCACAGACAAGTCTATTTCACCGAGCCCCTCTCTGAGACAGCATCCAAATCATTACGCCTTTCGTGCGGGTCGGAACTTACCCGACAAGGAATTTCGCTACCTTAGGACCGTTATAGTTACGGCCGCCGTTCACCAGGGCTTCAGTTATCAGCTTCGCAAATGCTAACCAACTTCTTTAACCTTCTGGCACTGGGCAGGCGTCAGCCCCCATACATCGTCTTACGACTTAGCGGAGACCTGTGTTTTTGATAAACAGTTGCTTGGATCTTGTTATTGCAACCTTAATAAAAAGGCACTCCTTCTCCCGAAGTTACGGAGCTATTTTGCCGAGTTCCTTAGAGAGAGTTATCTCGCGCCCCTTAGTATACTCTACCTACCCACCTGTGTCGGTTATGGTACAGGCATTATTTATTTATGACAGTGCGAGCTTTTCTTGGAAGTATGACATACACTGCTTCAACGCCGTAGCATCTCGTCGTCATGTCTCAGCTCAAAACGTTTTCGCCGTTTCTCATAACCTTGAACACTTAAACCGGTAACCAATATCCGGCCAGCTTAGCCTTCTCCGTCCCTCGATATCAATAAATAATGGTACGGGAATATTAACCCGTTATCCATCGACTACGCTTTTCAGCCTCGCCTTAGGCCCTGACTTACCCTCCGCGGACGAGCCTTCCGGAGGAAACCTTGGGTTTTCGGGGTATAGGATTCTCACCTATATTTTCGTTACTCAAGCCGACATTCTCACTTCTGCTTCGTTCATACCCGCTTACGCTAATACTTCAACCTACAACAGAACGCTCCCCTACCGATATATAATAAATATATATCGCACAGTTTCGGCAAATTACTTAGTCCCGTACATTTTCGGCGCAGGTTTACTCGATCAGTGAGCTATTACGCACTCTTTAAAGGATTGCTGCTTCTAAGCAAACCTCCTGATTGTCTATGCACTCCCACCTCCTTTATCACTTAGTAATTATTTAGGGGCCTTAACTGGTGCTCTGGGCTGTTTCCCTCTTGACAATGAAGCTTATCCCCCACAGTCTCACTGATAAACTGTACACTTAGTATTCTTAGTTTGCAACGATTTGGTACCGAATTACCAGCCCGCATACGTAACAGTGCTTTACCCCTAAGTTTAAACATTTATCGCTGCGCCTAAACGCATTTCGGGGAGAACCAGCTAGCTCCGGATTCGATTGGCATTTCACCCCTAACCACAATTCATCCGCTGATTTTTCAACATCAGTCGGTTCGGTCCTCCACTTAGTATTACCTAAGCTTCAACCTGACCATGGTTAGATCATCCGGGTTCGGGTCTATAACCAGTGACATACGCCCTATTCAGGCTCGCTTTCACTATGGCTTCAGCATTCTCTGCTTTAACCTGCCACTACTTATAAGTCGCCGGCTCATTCTTCAACAGGCACGCAGTCAGACGTTTTAGTCGTCCTTCTACTGTTTGTAAGTTTATGGTTTCATGTTCTTTTCACTCCCCTCCCGGGGTTCTTTTCACCTTTCCCTCACGGTACTATTTCACTATCGGTCATTCAGGAATATTTAGCCTTACGAGGTGGTCCTCGCAGATTCACACGGGATTTCACGTGCCCCATGCTACTTGGGATTCAATTTGATTGTTTCAATTTTCGACTACAAGACTATCACTTTCTATGGTTAGGGATTCCAACCTATTCGTCTAATTGTTACATTTAATCATTTGTAATTGTCCCGCTACCCTTAAAATTAAGTTTAGGCTTCTCCCGTTTCGCTCGCCGCTACTCAGGGAATCGTTTTTACTTTCTATTCCTCTAGGTACTAAGATGTTTCAATTCCCTAGGTTTGCTCTTTCTTATTTATGTATTCAATAAGTAGTTTTTGAGTTGCCTCATTCGGACACCTCCGGATCTTAGCTTGTTTCCAGCTCCCCGAAGCGTTTCGTCGGTAGCCACGTCCTTCATCGCTTCTGAATGCCAAGGTATCCCCCATAAACTCTTAATTCCTTGAATTTAAGGTTTATTTATACAAAGTAAATTAACGTTTTAATCCGATAATTTTGATGTGGAGGTAAGCGGATTCGAACCGCTGACAACCGCCGTGCAAAGGCGGTGCTCTACCAACTGAGCTATACCCCCGTTGGGCCATTCTGGATTTGAACCAGAGACCTCGCCCTTATCAGGGGCGCGCTCTAACCAACTGAGCTAATAGCCCTTTTTATTTTAATTTATTAATCGACATATTATCTTTTTTAAAGGAGGTGATCCAACCGCACCTTCCAGTACGGTTACCTTGTTACGACTTCACCCCAGTCACTAATTCTACCTTAGGCGTCCTCCCCCAAATGGTTAGAGTAACGACTTCGGGCATAACCAGCTTCCATGGTGTGACGGGCGGTGTGTACAAGGCCCGGGAACGGATTCACCGCTGTATAGCTGACCAGCGATTACTAGCGATTCCAACTTCATGCAGGCGAGTTGCAGCCTGCAATCCGAACTTAGAACGAGTTTATAGATTAGCTAGCCTTCGCAGGTTTGCATCTCATTGTCTCGCCCATTGTAGCACGTGTGTAGCCCAGGGTGTAAGGGGCATGCTGACTTGACGTCATCCCCGCCTTCCTCCGGTTTATAACCGGCAGTCTTTTTAGAGTTCCAAAAGGCAACTAAAAACAAGGGTTGCGCTCGTTGCGGGACTTAACCCAACATCTCACGACACGAGCTGACGACAGCCATGCACCACCTGTGTATACGTTCCAAAAGGCACTTTCTTCTTTCAAAGAAATTCGTATCATGTCAAACCCTGGTAAGGTTCTTCGCGTTGCATCGAATTAAACCACATGCTCCACCGCTTGTGCGGGCCCCCGTCAATTCCTTTGAGTTTCACCCTTGCGAGCATACTTCCCAGGCGGGATACTTAACGCGTTAGCTTTGATACTGCGCAGGTCGATCTGTTCAACATCTAGTATCCATGGTTTACAGCTAGGACTACTGGGGTATCTAATCCCATTTGCTACCCTAGCTTTCGTCTCTGAGTGTCAGTAATAGCCCAGTAAAGTGCCTTCGCCATCGGTGTTCTTTCCAATATCTACGCATTTCACCGCTCCACTGGAAATTCCCTTTACCCCTACTATACTCTAGTCTAATAGTTTCGACTGCGATTTTGAGGTTAAGCCTCAAGATTTAACAGTTGACTTATTAAACCACCTACAGACGCTTTACGCCCAGTGATTCCGGATAACACTTGCATCCTCCGTCTTACCGCGGCTGCTGGCACGGAGTTAGCCGATGCTTATTCTTCAGGTACACGTCATTGTGTTCCTCCCTGAAAAAAGAGGTTTACAACCCATAGGCAGTCATCCCTCACGCGGTATTGCTCCGTCAGGCTTTCGCCCATTGCGGAAAATTCCCTACTGCTGCCTCCCGTAGGAGTCTGGACCGTGTCTCAGTTCCAGTGTGTCTGATCGTCCTCTCAAACCAGATACTGATCGTCGCCTTGGTGAGCCATTACCTCACCAACAAGCTAATCAGCCGCAAGCTTCTCTTTAGGCGGAAATCCATTTCACTCGAAAGCATATGGGGTATTAGCAACCGTTTCCAGTTGTTATCCCCCTCCTAAAGGCAAATTCTTACGTGTTACTCACCCGTCCGCCACTTGAGTTAAAAACTCCCGTACGACTTGCATGTATAAGGCATACCGCCAGCGTTCATCCTGAGCCAGGATCAAACTCTCTTAAAATTTCCTTGAATTTAATTTTTGTGAATTATTTTGTTCGAGTTTTGTCTACGAAGCTAAGTAGTAGGCTACCAATGGATACCTTACGTTTATATCCAGTTTAATATAATTATTAAAACTTAAATAAATATGTACTTTTATTTAAGTTTTAATAATATGTTTTTATCTTTTTAATATTTCTAAAGATTTAATTATGAGTTTATTTAATTTTAGAAAATAATAACAATATAAATATTATTATTATTTTCTAAATATCGTTCTATCAGATAATTAGAAGTCTTTAACTTTAGCCATTCTTATAAAAACTAATTTATCAATAAAATACTGATAAATTAGTTTTCTAATTTCAGTTTATTAAAGTACTTTACTCTTAATATTTACACCAAAGTACTTTAATTAAAATGTTAATATATTTTGAGTTAAATTAATAAAATAACTTGTAAAATCTGATAAACTGTTGATAGTAGAATCAGCTATTAAAATTGGTGATGAAAAGTCATTTGAAACTTCTATAACTTGACTAATTTGAGGAACTATTTCTTTTATCGAATTAGATTTAATTTGATCAATAATTTCATCAGGTAAAAATTGAATATCAACATTTTTATATGCTTTTTGCATATACTTTAATATATCAGGACGTTCTGTGTACCAATATTGACGAATTTCATTAGGAATCGGGTATTTATACCAAAGAATTGGTAAATATCGAAAAGCTAATACATCACGCATTTCACCGTTAATAAGTGCTTTTGTGGGATCACCTTCACTTGGTAAATAAGGCATAGTAAATACTAAATTATTTAAACTGTCCGCACATTTACCAAGAACTGTAAGTAAAATTGGTCCACTTAAATTTACTCCAATTATACTTGGGACCAATCCGATAAGACTTTCTTCAGTCCAATCAACTAATGCAATAAAATAATTCCAGGGTAAAGTATACGGGTTTATACTGATTATCCAAGATAATAGAATTCTAAAAGATACAATTTCGCCAAATCCAACAATTGAAAGAAATAATACTTCCCTAAATACTTCTAATAGTGTAATATCAATACAAAAGTTTAATTGTATTTGAAGAAACTCTGAAAACCAATTTGGAAAAAAGAATAAGTTCTTATAATTCTCAATATAAAAGCTATAATAACCATCGGTTTTACTTTCATAGAATAGTCTATCTAGAGGCTGTACAGTAGGCACAGCACCAAATACGACTTGTAGTAGATTCTCCGCCGTAGGGGGAGGTGGGAAAGGTACATTGCGTGCGGACAACATATCACTATCATAAACTCTAAAACCTAAATAAGGCTGACCATCTGAACCTACCCCTGATGGTACTAATGGCATACCTTTATTTTCCGGGTACCCAAATTTTGTGGCAAATTTAATAGTCATATCTGATACTTTGTCAAAAAAAGCTTGACGTAAAACTATAAGTTTATCTCGTAAAACCATTGTTCAATTTTAAGTAATATTAATACTGTTTACGATAGATATTATACGTTACAATTAATTAAATTAAATATTTAATTTAATTAATTAATTAAGAACGTTCGGGATAGTAGGATTTGAACCTACGACCCCCTGCTCCCAAAGCAGGTGCTCTACCAAGCTGAGCTATATCCCGACTCGAACTATTTAGCTGCAGGTTACAGACTTATTATAACATCTAAAGCATATACTAGTTTTACTAATTATACAATAGGAGGGCGAAATAAATTTTTACTAGGATATACGGGCTTTAATCCAAGATATGCTGGATATAGTATTTGTTTAGGATATAAATTTTTACCAATTTTTTTACCTCTTTTGAAATCTAAGTAATCCATTAAATCCTGAACTGTCATAATTTTACCTTCTTCAATATCTTCCAACTCGATCCTTACCCCAAAATAATGTTCAAATTCAACAATCATTGAAACCAGCTCTAAAGAGTCTATTCCAAATTGGTCAATAAACTTTACTTCTGGTCTAATTGAATTGAATTCAAAGCTAAATTTAAAATGTAAAACCCACCGAACTTGCGCTAAAGTACTTTTCATAATTGTAAACGGTACCTCTGTTCTTTGAAACTTTTTTTCAACGTATTTTTTCTTACGTGTTTCGACAAATTCTACCCAAGCCCAATATCTTTTATCAGTCTTATCATAACCCTTATAAAACATCTGTCGAATATAATCTTCCGTATAAATTAACCTTCCTATTTCTCCGACAACTAATTGACCAAAAATTATATCATCAATCAGATATTGTCCAGGCTCCAAAATTAGTTCGTCTGATGGCTCTTCAATTACTTCTTCTGCTATTTCTGGTTCCCAATACATATACAAATAGTCAACGAAACCACGAGTTCTAAGAGCCTTACCTTTAAATTCAGCTTCATATTCATCTTTAAATTCTTTAACTTTAACATATTCAACAATATCAATGGGTACCCAATGTTCAACGTAAGTATGAACAACAAACGCGGGTGGATAATAGAAAATTTGTGGTACATGTTCTGGCATTATTAAATACTCCGGTTATTTGAATGTGTTACTATAATAAGTAACACATTAATATAATATTATTTACCTAATTTAGCAAGGTATTCCAAAACGTCTTTAACTTTAGCAATTTTAGCAGCAACAATATCTTCAATTTCAATATCAAATCTCTCTTCAACAGACATTACTAATTCTACTACATCTAATGAATCTGCACCCAAATCTTCTGTAAAGTTTGCATCAGGAGTAACTCTATTAGGATTAATATTTAACTGCTCAGCAACAATTTCTTGAACGATTTCTAAGGTAGTTTTGTCTTTATCATCAATCTTACTCATTTTAAAAGAATCCTTTTTTTAATTAAATTATTAGAATATAAGAGTATTTTATAACACATAACACAACACACTATACATTATAAAGTAAAACTTAAGAATTTACAAATCTTTTTTAAACATAATTTTTATTGTATATAGTGAACTAATTTCATAATTTGATAAATACTAACTTGATTTAAACTATATATTGGTATTTTACGCTGTTGAGCTAAACTCTTTAATTTAAAGTTTTGTTTTAAATGTTTTTTTAATCCAATAATTAAACTCGCTTTTCTAATTTCATTAGTTAAAGTAAATTTAAATCCCATTTTTAATAGTACTTCTTTGATTAAATTATTTGATAAAGAATAAGGATAAATAACTAATGTTTTAGATTTTAATTTTAAAGATTTTTCTTTACGTGGTTGATTGATTAAACCCCAATTATTAATTTTTAAATAGTTTTGAGTTTTTATAAGTGAACCAGAGTTTATTTGAAAACGTTCACTTTTAATTTTCGTTTTTTCGTTTAAATTAAATTGACGAACTTGACCAACTGTATTATCTCCTCTTAAAAATGAATCAATAGATAACTTTACATCTTCATGAATAGTCCAAGAATTTTGTTGATTAATTTCAATAACTATTTCAAAAGCTGGGTAGGCTTTTCGTTCTAAAATACTTTTTTGAGTTCCTCGTCGTTTTGCCTCATCATCACTTAAAGTTACATACTGAATCCCTCCTATTAAATCTGCTAAAGGTGGGTTTTTAATAAGATTTTCTAAACAATTACCGTGTGTAGTCCCAACAAGCTGTACACCTTTTTCTGCTATTGTTCTTGCAGCTAAAACTTCTAATTCTGTTCCAATTTCATCGATAATAATAACCTCAGGCATATGATTTTCAACTGCTTCAATCATTATTTGATGTTGAAGTTCAGTTTTTGCTACTTGCATTCTTCTTGCCCGGCCTATACCTGAATGCGGAATATCACTTTCTCCTGCGATCTCATTTGATGTATCAATAATTATTACTCTTTTTTCCATTTCATCAGCTAAAACTCTAGCAATTTCACGAATAATTGTTGTTTTTCCAACCCCTGGTTTACCTAAAATTAAAATAGACTGTTCGGATTCTAATAAATCTCTAATGACAGAAATAGTTCCAAATATTGCTCTACCGACTCGACAAGTTAATCCATTAATTAAAAATTGTCGATTCCTTATACAACTTATCCTATGTAGAGTTCTTTCTATTCCAGCTCTATTTTCAGTACTAAATTTACTAACTCTTTTTGTAGTGTAGTCTAAATCTTGCCAAGAAACTAATTTTTGAGATAAGTATTCAGGACCAGTTCTAAATCTAGCTTCGGGTCGACGACCGAGGTCCAAAACAATTTCAATAATTTGATCTTTATAAATATGAGTATTTAAATGGTAGTGAAGAAAAAACGGTAATTTTTCAATTAATTTTTCTAAATCGTCATTGGTAGTCATTAAAGAAGAATCCTATTCAAAGATAATTTCATCTGAAGTAAAAATATTTATAATAAATTTTTTAATTATTTATAGTGTATTATAAACTCAAGTTTAATAAATAACGAAAAAATTTTGGAATAATTTCCTTGATTGAATCTTTTTATTATTCCTAAGAAAAAGATTCAATCAAGGAAATCAACATAAATAAAATTGTCTACAGATTTACTGTAATTTTATAAAGTTTATTATCTTAAGTATGCTTAAATTTTATTTCTGACAATTAGATATTACCCTAATTGTAATGTTGAATTAATTAGTAATTTAAAAGTTAAACTATCTAAAATTGCAATTTGTGATAACATCTTGCGATTTAAATCAATATTTGATTTTTTAAATTTATTAATTAATTGACTGTAAGAGATTCCATTTAATCTTGAGGCTGCATTAATACGATTGATCCAGATTCTTCTAAACACTCTTTTTTTCTCTTTACGTCCAACATATGAATATCTTAATGCTTTCATTACTTGTTGATTTGCTACACGAAAAAGAGCAGAATGTGCTCCTCTGTAACCACTAGCTAGTGATAAGATTTTTTTACGACGCTTTCTAGCAACATTACCACGTTTAACTCTAACCATATTATTTTATTTTATATGTATTTAATTTTATGCGTAAGGCATCATTAACTTAATTGCTCTTTGATCTCTCGAATTTACACAAATAACCTGTGATAATTTTCGTTTTTGTTTATTTGATTTTCTCATTAAAAGATGGCCTTTGAAAGCATGTCGACGAGTTATATTACCATTTCCAGTAAATTTATAACGCTTAGCTGCAGCTTTTCGGGTTTTTAATTTTGGCATAAAAATTTAATTTAAATTTTAGACGATTGAAATATAGAATTTGATGACTCTTTTTCGAATCAACTGAAAAAGCTTTCCAGAATTTTTTTTAAGGAACTAGATTGATTTCAAAACTTAAACAAGTTTAGTAAGACTCTAACTATGTAGTAAATTATTCTCAGTATACTAATTAATTCTATTTTATTTGTCAACAATAAATAACTGTATATAAAAGAAGTTATTAAAGTCTAATAAAGAATAAGCTTTTAAGATTACTCTAACTTTAGTAAGACACTAAAAAGTATAAATATCAAAAAGGATAATTAAAAATAAAAAGATGGAGATAAATTAATGTTATATTTTTTCGTATTTATAATTTTAGGATTTAAAAGAAAATTAATACATAAGGTTTTTATTAATTTAGAAACTTTTGTAGAAATATTGATTCAATTTTTAAGCTTACTTATGGTAAAAATTTTTAAAAGTTAATTTATAAAAAACAATAAAAAACAGTAGAGGCAATATTTAGTATTACCTCACTGTTTTAATAATAATTTCGATTTTTAAAAAATTATTTTTCTTGGTCCTGAACTTCAATTAATTCATCCAATGCAAAATTATTAGTATTTGTTCCACTATAATTTACACTTTCAAAACGAACAACAACTGGATAACGAATACCACTTTGATCTACAACTGCAACTGTTCCAACTTCATTTACCCAATAAGACTCGGGTCTAAGAATCCGAACTTTTGAACCACGGTTTATCATATTATTTTTATATTTTATAAGTATATAGTAATTAACATTATATTATATTTACTACATTTAAATAAGATAGTTCTTAAAAGTGTTGGTTTGATAAGTTAAAATATGTTATTATATTTTTAAGATCAAAATTAAATAATTAACTATAGTAATAAAATAAAATGGATCGTAATTTGCTACAAAAAATTTTAATAGCTTTATTTTTAATTGCCTCTCTTATTGTAGGAGCAAAAACATTTACCTTTGGTAATTTTGCAAAAACAGAAGTTCGAAATGAAAAGCTTGAGGTTAACTCAACATTAAGTAGTTCAAGAATGACATATGGAAGATTTTTAGAATATCTAGAAATGGGCTGGGTTAAACAAGTTGATTTATATGATAATAGTAGAAATGCTATTGTTCAAGCATCTAGTCCAGAATTAGGTAATCGTCCTCAAGCAATTCGTGTTGAAATTCCAGTTGGTGCATCACAATTAATTCAAAAACTAAAAGAGTATAATATAGATTTTGACGCTCATCCAATTCCAAGAAAAAGTATTTTTATAATGATTGCAAGTAATCTATTATTACCATTAATTTTTATTGGTGGTTTAATATTTTTCTTCCAGAATTCTGAGAATTTCTCACAAAATTCAGGTTCCGGACCAATGAATTTAGGAAAATCACCTGCAAAATTTGAGCAAAGACCTGATACTGGCATTACATTTGATGATATTGCAGGAATTGATGAGGCAAAGGCTGAGTTTGAAGAAATTGTATCATTTTTAAAAGAACCTGATAAATATACACGTGTAGGGGCAAAAATCCCAAAAGGTGTCTTACTAATTGGACCTCCGGGTACAGGAAAAACCTTATTAGCAAAAGCAATTGCCAATGAAGCAAATGTACCATTCTTTAGTGTAGCAGGTTCAGAATTTGTCGAAATGTTTATTGGTATTGGTGCAGCTAGAATAAGAGATTTATTTAAAAAAGCATCAGAAAATACACCATGTATTGTATTTATTGATGAAATTGATGCAGTTGGTCGTGAACGAGGATCAGGTGTTGGAGGTGGTAATGATGAAAGAGAGCAAACCTTAAATCAATTATTAACTGAAATGGATGGCTTTAAAGAGAATAAAGGTGTAATTGTAGTTGGTGCTACTAATCGAGTTGATATTTTAGATGCTGCTTTACTAAGACCTGGAAGATTTGATCGACAAATTACTGTTGGTCTACCTGATCGATTAGGTAGAATTGGTATTCTAAAAGTTCATGCGAAAAATAAACCATTTGATGACGATGTTTCATTAGTTCAATTAGCTAATCGTACACCAGGCTTTTCAGGTGCCGATTTAGCAAACCTATTAAATGAATCAGCAATTTTAGCAACTCGATATAAACAAGAAACAATCACTAAAAAAGAGGTAAATGAAGCAGCAGATCGTATTATCGGGGGTATCGCTGGAACAACCATGGAAGATACTAAAAACAAAAAATTAATTGCTTATCATGAAGTTGGTCATGCAATTATTGGATCACTATTACAATATCATGATGAAGTTGAAAAAATTACGTTAATTCCTCGTGGAGGAGCAAAAGGTTTAACCTGGTTTACTCCAAACGAGGATCAAGGTTTAGTGACTCGTTCACAATTATTAGCACGTATTGTTTCAACTCTTGGTGGTCGAGTTACAGAACAAATTGTTTTTGGTGACCCAGAAGTTACAACTGGAGCTAGTAATGATTTACAACAAATTACTAGTATTGCGCGTCAAATGGTTACTCGTTATGGTATGTCAAATATTGGGCCGATTGCTCTGGAAGATGATGATAATGAGCAAATGTTTACAAGCACAGGAGATTCTGAATATAATGAAAATCTTGCTGACCGTATTGATACCGAAGTTTGTAAAATTATTAATTATTGCGAAAATCTTGCAACCAAAATGATTTTAGATAATCGAACGATTATTGATTTGGCAGTAGAAAAATTATTAGAAGTAGAAACATTAGATGGTGAAGATTTTAGAGAATTAGTTAAGCAATATACAATATTACCGACTAAACTTTAATAATTATTATATTCTTTGATTTTAATCAAAGAATATAATAATTATTAAAGTTTGTCTTTTAAATCGGAAAGGAAAAATATCTAACAAAAGTATAAAAGTAACTTAAAATTTAGAAATATAAACCTAACATATCAGGGAAGAATCTGTTTATTTCAATAATAAATCCAGCAGTAAAAGTCATCCAAATTGTTAAAAGAACTGGTGCTGTTGATAAATATTTCTGCAAGTTTTCCATAAATAGTTTAATTATTTAAAAAATAAAGTTAATGAATTTCTTTAACGTGGTGAAACAGTTATTTCTGAATCTGGAGCCACTAATTCATTGCTAATTAATTCTTGCCAAGCTGAAACTGGCCAAATATAACCAGTTGTCATAATTTTTAATGCTAATGGAACATTAATTATAATTTCACTTTCACTAGGATTTTTACTTGTGCTTACTGCACGTAGATATTTACGGCCAACCCAACCAATCCAACCAGAAATGTAAATAAACCCAAAACCGGGAATAATAAATTCTGCAGCATGACTCCAACGACCATCAGCGATTAAATGAGGTAAACCATCTGTTCCACATAATAATTCGGATTTACTATATTTTGCAAATCTAGCTTCGGTACGATCAATTTGTTGTTTTAATGATAAAGCAGGTGGAGAATCTACTTCATATTTAGTGATTCTTTGTTCTAGTTTTTTTACACTAGCTTTTAAACGTTTATTAAAAGCGGGAGAATCACTACATTTTGTTAAACCACCAATATCTGCTAATGCAGTTTTCGGGGTAAATATTAAAAAGGCAATAAGAATTAATTCTATTAAATTAATGCGTTTCATAACAAAAAAATTAAAATTATTGGTTTGGTAAAAAATTTCTGAGAGTTATAATAAACAATATATATAGTATTATAAAAACATTAAAATTTGATAAGTTTTTAATGTTAAAACAAATTAAACGAAAAAATAATTTTTTTTAATAATTTTTAAAATCTTTTTAAAAGTCATATCTAAATTAGATATGACTTTTAAAAAGATTTGACTACTCAAGATCTTTACGGTTTGGATTTCTTGATGGATCACTTGAAAGAAACCCAAAAATAAATAACGAAACAAAAAAGATAATTGTTGTATAAACTAAAATTTTTAGAGTTAACATTTTATTTTTCCTAGAGACTATTTTTAATAATATTAATTATACTAAAATATAAGAAATGTGAATTATTTAATTAAAAAATTTATTTAAATTCTTTTAAAAAACTTATGATATTAAGAAGATTTAATATTTAAAAAAAGAGGGAAAATTTTAAAAACGTTAACTTGTAAAAATTCTTTTGTAAGAGATTTTTGAGAAAAAGATTTTCTAATAGATAAATAACCTTCAATCAAAACATAATCATTAATACGATAATATTTAACAATATCGTTCGCTAAATTACCTGATACAAAAACTGTTAAAATAGTTTTAGATTGTTTAATACGTAATTGAGATAATTGAACTCTAAATTTAGTATATGGAATTTGAGTTTTATTTAACTCAATAACTGGAATTTCTAGTACACGAACAATTCCCCCAATATAATTTATATCACCCATAAATTAAATAATTAGATTTTTCTGTTTTTGAACATCTTCAAAGTTAATATCTCGTAATCGTTTTAATAAACGAATAAAATACTCTAAGAAATAATCATCTAATTGAATAATTTCCGAAGGGTCAACTTTAAACATTTTATATAATTCAAAAGTTGATTTTGAAAAATTGTTTTCAATGTTAAGAATATCAACGAATGCTAATCTATCACTAATATTTTGACCCCATTCAAAAAACCCAAAAAAGTTGCTTACTAATTTTAAAATAAATGAAGAAACTTTTTGTACTTTAGCAGATTGTCCTGCAAGTTGTTCACAAAGATTTATAATTTCTGTGGATACCCACCCTTTTAAACCACTTAAAAAAAAGGTCTCATTTATAGTTTTAGGTAACTGTAGAGATCGTAAACAAAATTTTGCAATATCTTGTGTATCCATATAGGATACATAAATATTTTCATTAGTCACCCAAATGGGTAAATTCTCTAAAATTGGAATAGCATATTGTTCTATTAAACCTTGATAAAAACCAGGTAATCGAAAAATAGTATATGGAATAGTTGAATTTTTCAATTTACATTCAATTCCATACTTTAGTTTCATTAAAGGAATATTTTTAAATTGTTCAACATTTTGTGCTGAAAAAAATATAAAACGTTGAATATTTGCAGCTTCCGCAGCTTCAATTAAATATAGTTTACCTTCCCAATCAACATTTTTTAAAGAATCAAGTTCAGTGGGACGACTAGTTGAAGCATCAATAATTGCACTAATACCTTTTAAACAAGGTGGAATTGTTTCAGGTTTTGCTAAATCTCCATAAACTAATTCAACGCCCCATTCTTTTAAAAAATTGGCTTTACGAAAATTTCTAACTAAACAACGTACTTGATATCCTTTGGTTAAAGCTTGAAGAACAATTTGTCTACCTAATGTACCTGTTCCACCTATAATAAGTAAGCTCATATTTTTTCTGTTTAGTTTTTGTTAATGAGATTTTTAATCAAAAACTGTACTTTGTAAAATGTCATCAGCTTCTAGATTAACTAATTCTTTTTTCGTTAATACTTGACCACGGCTATCAAAAATACGGTTTGCTTGACGCATTCTAGCACGATCTAAAGCATTTTTAACACTTCGTGCATTTGCGAATAATGGTTTTTCTTTTCTTTTTGTAATGTAACTAGTCAGAGCAATTTCGGCATCTATTGTTAATTGATATTGCTGTTCTTCCAACATTAATTTTGCAATTTTTAATAATTCATCAACAGTATAATCTGGAAAATCAATATGATTTGCAATTCGAGAGGATAATCCTGGGTTTGATTCATAGAATTTATCCATGGGTTCTTTATAACCTGCTAAAATTACTACTAACTCATCACGTTGATTCTCCATAACTTGTAATAAAATTTCAATAGCTTCTGAACCATAATCACGTTCATTATCAGGTTTATACAAATAATATGCTTCATCAATAAACAATACGCCACCCATCGCTTTTTTTAAAACTTCTTTAGTTTTAGGTGCAGTATGTCCAATGTATTGACCCACTAAATCATCACGAGTTACAGTTAAAAGGTGACCTTTTTGAATGTAACCTAGTTGATATAAAATATCAGCCATTTTTAATCCAACAGTTGTTTTTCCAGTTCCTGGACTTCCTGTAAATGACATATGTAAACCTGGGTTTGCTGAACTAATACCTAGATTTTTTCTTAATTTATCGATTAATAATAAAGCTGCAATTTCTCGAATACGTGCTTTTACGGGTGCTAAACCAACTAATTCATCATTTAATAGATTTAAAATTTTTGCAATTTCTGTTTTAGCATACTCTTCTTGCAAATTTATAGGAGTTCTATTCATAAATACAAATTTATATAATTAAAATTTAATAAAATACTTTATATATTAAATCAGTTTAACTGTAACCGATTTAATATCTTCTTATACACTTAATTTATTGTAAAGGTTGGAATACTAGAGAGACAAATAAATGCGAATCCAGCGCTCCCACAAGCACCTACAAAAAAACCACCTTTAAATTGATCCCACGCTTTTCGTGATTGTAAATTAGTTCCAGAATTTGACTCTTCTACAGCTGTTTGACCAAAAGTAGCTATACCGTAAATTGTTAAACCTAAAGTTAAAATTACAATTAAACCAATTGTTGACATAAAACCGGCAAGTAACCCAATATCTGAATCCCTTAACGGACCTAATTTAACGAAAGGACCCATTAAAAAATATCCATGTGCTAAACCAATTTCTAAACCTCGTAATAATGGAGTTAATCCAAATCGATAAGCTGGCAAATTCTGTAAAATTCCGCGTGTTATAGCGGATGATGTGATTGGCGTTGCTAAATGACCTACAAAAGGATCATCATTGTACGGTTTAATAAAATTAGCCATAAATTTCTTTTAAATTTTAATGAAATTAATAATAAAAGTCTTTGATTAAGTAGATGATAGATGGATAAATTTATTCAAAATTTTTACCAACCAAAATTTTTTATATATTACTATATAATATATACTAATATATAGAAAAATTTTTATAAACTTCAATTTAATAAGATAAGCAACATTTTATGGCAGTTACTATTGATTACTTTTTATTACTTGGGTTTTGTTTCGCATTAACATCAGGTTTATTCTTAGGTTTAAAATCAATTAAATTAATCTAAATTTTTAATAAAGTGTAAAATAATGCAAAATGAAATTCGTCAAGATATAATTGTTGGGTCTAGACGTTTTAGTAACTATTTTTGGGGAACTTTATTATTATTAGGTGGTTTAAGTTTTTTACTTGCAGGTATTTCAAGTTATTTTGGTATTAATCTTTTACCTTTCTCTAATCCAAAAGAATTAGTTTTTATTCCACAAGGTTTAGTTATGATGTTTTACGGAACATTCAGTTTAGGTATTAGTCTTTACATCCTATTCACAGTTCTTTTAGATATTGGAGGTGGGTATAATGAGTATAATAAACTTGAAAATCTTGTGAAAATCGTTCGAAAAGGATTTCCTGGAAAAAATCGTGAAATTTTTTTAACTTATCCATTAGCAAATATTAGAGCAATTGGAATAAAGATCACAGAAGGCCTAAATCCAACTCGTAGCATATACTTATGTTTGAAAGATGAAAGAAATATACCTTTAACGCCAGTTCAACAACCTGTTGCTATTTCAGACTTAGAAGAAAATGCGGCAGATTTAGCCAAATTTTTAGATTTAAAATTAGAAAATTTATAACATTTTATTGCTTTTTATACCCGCATAATTTTATAATTTATCTATGCGGGCATAGTTTAGTGGTAAAACCTTAGCCTTCCAAGCTAACGATGGGGGTTCGATTCCCCCTGCCCGCTTTTATTAGAACTTAAGAATGAGCAACAATCTTTTTTTATAGGAGCATATTACAGTTATGTCTGGTGGTTCTACGGGCGAACGTCCATTCTCTGATATCATTACTAGTGTACGCTATTGGATTATTCATAGTATTACAATTCCCTCCCTTTTTGTATCTGGCTGGTTATTTGTTAGTACAGGCTTAGCATACGATGTATTTGGAACTCCGCGTCCAAATGAATACTTTACGCAAGATCGTCAACAAGTTCCATTAGTAAATGATCGTTTTAGTGCTAAACAAGAATTAGAAGATTTAACTAAAGGTTTATAACGAGGTATAATAAAAATGGCAAAAAATATTAATCAACCTGTAGCATACCCAATTTTTACTTTTCGTTGGTTAGCAATTCATGGTTTAGCAGTACCCACAGTTTTCTTTTTAGGTGGTATTACTGCTATGCAATTTATTCAACGATAAATCCAAATCATATAAAGATAAAATAGATACGAGGTAAATATTATGACAGGTCCAAATCCAAATAAACAAGCAGTAGAATTAAATCGAACTTCTCTTTTTTGGGGGCTTCTATTAATTTTTGTTTTAGCAGTATTATTTTCAAGTTATTTCTTCAACTAATATTTAGTATTACAGGAGTTTTTTTATGGCAAATACTGGTAGAATACCATTATGGCTTGTAGGTTTAGTAGGTGGTTTAGCAGTAATTACAATGGTTAGTTTATTTATATATGGTTCATACTCAGGCTTAGGATCATCTTTATAATCTTAAAAATTTTAAGTTCCCCATAATCAAATAAAAATTATGGGGAACTTAAAATTAAGACCGCTTACGTATTTCTTTAATAACTTTTTTTATTAATTTTTTTATGGGTCTTTGAAGAATATTGAAAATATCCCAATTGTCGTTTGTTCCACGACCAAACCAACCGTACCAAAGCTTTGGTATAAAACTAGATAATCTTTTTGCTTTTTCTTTTGGATCTTGCCAAGCAGTATAACCGCCACTATAAACACTTGTTTTATCACGTGGCCCGATATGTAATTCTACATTTTCAGTAAAAATAGGTAAATAAAAATACTGACCACATATTGCGTGAAAAATAGCAAAAAGAATACATGTTAAATGAGTAATAACAATTGTTACCATGATATATTGTAAAAACGTTATTTGCAATTCAAGCATCGGAAGTGATGATAAATAACTAAATTGTTCTAATTGTGGCGTTAATACCTCATTTATGTAATAATATATCCGGTACATTAATTTCATATAAAAAGGTTCAACAAAAGTCATCATAACTAACATTGTCCAATGCCATCGAATTAAATATGGGCAATAAGTTTTACCAATACGAACGGATAAAGTGTACGCTGCGAAAGATGAAATTTCTCTATAAAATTGACCTATAAATTTAATGATAAGAGGAATAATTTTACGGTATAATCCATAATAGTAAGGTTCAACTGCATTTCTCCAACCTTCTGGAAGCCAAGATAAAAATATAGAAAGCGGATCAATTCGATGTCCATCTTGTACAATTCCATTATTAATGGCATACAATAAAATTCCTATAGGATTAGTTAATCGAATATTGTAGTCAGTTTGCCGAATTTTTGAATAAATAAGATTTTTAAGTTGATAAGAATCAACACCTAATTTAAAAGTAAATGGAATTCTGTATAAAATACTTTCATAACTAAATAAAATTTGAATAAAGTGTCGATACCATAGATAAGCTGCCGCTAAACCTACACAAGTTATAAGAGAAGAAGTTACTAAATTATAACGAATTGCCAAAATAATAAAACGAATGATAATAATGCCTGCAAGGATATTATCAATATCAGACATAGCTAATCCATCTTGAACTTTTTCCCATAATCCTTGAATAATTAAATGAAAAGTATTGAGTGAAAGAGCCGGGGACACTACGATTTTCTCAAATTCCAGCCCGAAAACCGGTTCTGAATCATAAATCTCAATCTCACTAAGTTCTTGTTTAAGTGGGTGGTCTAAACCAAACCAATTAAGGACTGTTTCTTGACTAATATCGATTAAAAAAAATAAAATTTTGAGAAATTGAACCATTTTTGATGGGTTGATTATTAAATAAATTTCTTTGTAGATAAAGAAAGGTTATCGACTTTACCTACTACTAATTATAGTCTAAACTATTAAATATTCCTAATATTTTTTAATTAATTAAAATATTTAATACCCCCAAGGGAATTCGAATCCCTGTCTGCTCCGTGAAAGGGAGCTGTCCTAGGCCTCTAGACGATGGGGGCAAACAGTTAAGCGGGCAACGCGATTCGAACGCGCGACATCAACCTTGGCAAGGTTGCACTCTACCACTGAGCTATGCCCGCTTTATACTAGAATATAGATAGAAATATATCACCAATTTATAAGAGAATAAAGTCATTGTCAAGCGTTTAATTTTTAGAAATTATAGTGAAACTATAATTTCTAAAAATTAAATAGAAGCTGAAATACCGTCTGCGGCTGCAATTACAATTACAAGACTAACCCATGCTTGAAAAACTCTATTAAAGTTAATTTTGGATTCTTCCCACTCACCTGGAGTAGCTAATGCTACTGGAACTGTTACAACTAAACCTAATGAAAGTAAAACTAATAAAGCTGTTAAAGCAGTTATCATAATTATTTTAGAAAGATTTTTATATAGATGATTATTTGATAATTTTAAATAATTAAAGATTACCTTTTTTTAATGCTAATAAAACAATTACTGCTGGACCTGATAACATAATAACACCTGTAGCTATTAGCTGACCGATAACTTGCCAATTAATCATTTTAAAACCCTTATTTATTAAATGTTAATGAAATTTCAAAAATAAAATAAAATAACCTATAACGTTAGTCCTAATTTTACTCGAAAAATAATAAAGAAAATACATTATTTTAATAAATATTTTTCTTGATTATTTAAGAAATATATTAAATTATTTCAACAAAAGACTTTAATAATAGCTTAGTTTTATGTTATCATATAGCTAGGGTTGCTAACTCAATGGTAGAGTACTCGGCTTTTAACCGAATAGTTCTGGGTTCGAGTCCCAGGTAACCCAATAGTATATTTTAGAATTTATTCGATAAAATATAAAATTATTTATATTTTATCTAGCCTTTAAAAGCTAGATAAAATAATATATTAATCAATAGGACGCATTGATAATACTGGTTCGTTTGCACGGTTTATACCTTTTTCAAAACCAGCTGCTGCTGCACGAGCACGACCAGAGTGCCACCAGTGACCGATTAAAAAGAAAAAACCTAAAAAGAAATGTGAACAACATAACCAAGACCGAGGTGATACATAATTCACTGAGTTAATTTCTGTTGCAACACCACCTACGGAATTTAATGAACCTAAAGGAGCATGTGTCATATATTCTGCAGCACGACGTTCTTGCCAAGGTTGAATATCATTTTTAATTTTATTGATATCTAAACCATTTGGACCACGTAATGGTTCAACCCAAGGAGCACGTAAATCCCAGAAGCGCATTGTTTCACCACCAAAAATGATCTCACCACTAGGTGAACGCATTAGATATTTTCCTAAACCAGTTGGACCTTGTGCAGATGAAACATTTGCACCTAAACGTTGATCTCTAACTAAGAAAGTAAATGCTTGTGCTTGTGAGGCTTCCGGACCTGTTGGACCATATAACTCACTAGGATAAGCAGTATTATTATACCAAGAATATAAAGAAGCTGTAAAGCCCATTAATGATATAGCAGCTAAACTGTATGATAAATAAGCTTCACCTGACCAAACAAAGGCACGTCTTGCCCATGCGAATGGTTTAGTAAAAATATGCCAAATACCACCAGTAATGCATAAGATACCTACCCATATATGACCACCAACAACATCTTCCATATTATTTACTGATACTACCCAACCATCACCACCAAATGGAGAACGGAATACATAACCAAAGATTACAATTGGATTTAGTGTAGGAGTTGTAATTAAACGTACATCACCACCACCTGGAGCCCAAGTATCGTAAACACCACCTAAATACATCGCTTTAATAACTAATAAGAAAGAACCTACGCCTAAAAGACATAAATGAATTCCTAAAATAGTTGTCATTTTATTTTTATCGCGCCAATCATATCCAAAAAATGGGAAAGATTCTTCTAAAGTATCTGGACCTAATAATGAATGATAGATTCCACCAAAACCTAAAATAGCTGAGGAAATTAAGTGAATAACACCAACAGCAAAATATGGAGCAGTTGAAGTAATATCGCCACCTGGTCCAATACCGTAACCTAAAGTTGCTAAATGTTGGATTAAAATGAAACCTTGTTCATATAAAGGTTTTTCAGGAACAAAATGAGATACTTCAAATAGTACCATCGCGCCAGCCCAAAAAACCATTAAACCAGCATGTGCTACGTGAGCACCTAATAATTTACCTGAAACATTGATTAAACGAGCATTTCCACTCCACCAAGCGAAACCTGTAGACTCGATGTCGCGACCTGCTATACTGCTATTAAAGGGCGTTTCCACGTGGTAATACCTCCTCAGGGAATACAAAGTTTTCATGCGGTTGATCTTGTGCAGCCATCCAAGCACGAATACCTTCGTTTAATAAAATATTTTTTGTGTAGAATGTTTCAAATTCTGGATCTTCGGCAGCACGTAATTCTTGTGAGACGAAATCGTAAGCACGTAAATTTAATGCTAAACCTACAATACCAATTGAACTAGTCCATAAACCAGTTACAGGTACAAATAGCATAAAGAAATGTAACCAACGTTTATTAGAAAATGCTACACCAAAAATTTGTGACCAGAAACGGTTTGCTGTTACCATTGAGTAAGTTTCTTCTGATTGAGTTGGTGTAAAAGCACGGAATGTATTTGCCGCATCACCATCTTCAAATAACGTGTTCTCAACAGTTGCACCGTGAATAGCACATAATAAAGCACCACCTAAAATTCCAGCAACACCCATCATGTGGAATGGATTTAATGTCCAATTATGGAAACCTTGTAAAAATAATAAAAAACGGAAAATGGCTGCAACACCAAAACTAGGTGCAAAGAACCAACTAGCTTGACCTAATGGGTATAATAAGAATACTGAAACGAATACCGCAATTGGGCCTGAAAATGCAATTGCATTATATGGACGGATTCCTACTAAACGTGCAATTTCAAATTGACGTAAACAGAATCCAATTAAACCGAACGCACCATGTAAAGCTATGAAAGCCCAAAGACCACCAATTTGACACCAACGTGTAAAGTCACCTTGTGCTTCTGGACCCCATAATAATAGTAATGAATGACCCATACTATTAGCTGGAGTCGAAACTGCAGCTGTTAAAAAGTTGCAACCTTCAAGGTATGAACTTGCTAAACCATGAGTATACCATGATGTAACAAATGTTGTGCCAGTCATCCAACCACCGGCAGCTAAATATGCTGTGGGGAATAATAATAAACCTGACCAACCAACGAAAACAAATCTATCTTTTTTTAACCAATCATCAATAAGGTCAAATAAGCCACGTTCTTGGTTTTGCCCAATAGCAATGGTCATATTAGAATAATCCTTTAATTAATTTATAGATTGAATAAACCTTACAGTATAATTTTTATTCAACTCTTAACAACTTGTAGTGTTTATTATATGGTAAGATTAAAATAAATTTGAAAATTGTTAATAAAAATTGAGAAATTAATTGATGTCATCAACTGAAATATAAATAAAGAATAATGCCATACTAAGAGCAGGAAATACTATTCCTACGATTGGAACTAAAATTGAGGGTAAAAATGCAGATGCCATATTTTAAATTAATGAATATAAAAGTTTTTAATTATCAATTACAAAATTCCTACAATTAATTGTATATCAAAATAACCCAGAATTAAACATTAATATAAATCAAAAAATTAGATGCTTTTATAGTAGAATTATAATTATTAAATGTAAGATTTTTATTACTTTAAATTTTATATAAAAATAGATTAAAAATTTATGGAAACTTTATTATTATCTCGTTTACCCGAAGCATATATTGTTTTTAGCCCCATCGTAGACGTATTACCAATTATTCCTGTTTTCTTTTTACTTTTAGCATTTGTTTGGCAAGCAGCAATTGGATTTAGATAATTTTCATTTATATAATTTATATCTTATAAGTTATAATGGTTATTAGATAACTTATGTTATAATACTTAAATTTATATATAAAATTTAAAAATAAATGGTAGAACCTTTATTATCAGGCATCGTTTTAGGGATGATCACTGTGTCAGCTTTTGGGCTTTTTGTTGCAGCTTTTTTACAATATCGCCGTGGTAGTCAATTTGAAGTATAAAATTTTTAAAGTTTTACAAATTTAAAGTATTTAGTAAACTTAAAATTTTATACTTCAAATACTAGTTTATAATTAAAAATTAACAAAATTATTATAAATAAGTTGACTTATTACTAATTAAGAAGCATAATATACTTGATAGTCTTAAAAAAGAAAAAATCAATAACGATTATAGCTGGTGTAGCTCAATGGTAGAGCAACGGATTTGTAATCCGTAGGTTGGGGGTTCAAATCCCTTCACCAGCTTTTCAGCTTTTCTTTTATTCAAATAGCATGGATCAACTTTTTTAATATATATATATATACTGTTCTAAAAAATATAAAAAATTATTAGTAGGCCCAGTAGGAATCGAACCTACATTGGAAACTTAGAAGGTTTCTGTCCTAATCCTTTAGACGATAGGCCCTTTTATATATGGGTAATACAGGATTTGAACCTGTGACCTTCTGCTTGTAAGGCAGACACTCTACCGCTGAGTTAATTACCCATTAATTATGAACTTTAACTATTAGTTTTGGTAAACGAGATATTACTTAAAGATTGAAATAATGTCAATATTATACTGAACTAATTGTATCATATTATAGTTAAAATAACAAGATTTAAATCTTGTTATTTTAACTATAATATGATACAATTAGTTCAGTATAATATTGACATTATCTAGGGTCGGTGCCCGAGTGGTTAAAGGGGGCGGATTGTAAATCCGCTGTGTAATGCTACGTTGGTTCGAATCCAACTCGGCCCATTTATATCTAAAATTTAATTATATTTTAATTAAAATATAATTAAATTTTAAAAACCAGTCATATTTAATATTATAAAGTATAAGGTACAAACACTTAAAGATAATCCTAAAATTAAAACAACTCGTAACTTAGGTACTTTAAATAAATTCTTAATTGGTGTTATGATAATTAAAATTAATCCAGCTAAACTGCTAACAAAGAAACGTGGGTAACGTATTACATTTTTCCAAAACTCATTCATTAAAAATTTATAATTATTTTTATTTCTAATTCTACCAAATTTTTCAGAAGATTAAAAAATAAAATAAAAAATACTTTTAAAACTTTAAGTATTCTTACAATTTAACTGCTTAAATTGTAAGAATACTTAAAGTTTTTACCATAAACCTAATGAAATTGCCTTATCAATAGGTAAACATGCTCCAATACCTAACCAAATTGCAACGACGAAACCAATAATGAAAACTAAACTAGCAATTGGACGGCGGAATGGATTTTGAAACTTATTTACATTTTCAATAAACGGTACAGTAATTAGTCCTGCAGGTACTGCGGCCATAGCTAATACTCCTAATAATTTATTAGGTAATACACGTAATAAATTGAACGTTGGAAAGAAATACCATTCAGGTAAAATTTCTAACGGAGTATTAAAAGGATCCGCTGGTTCACCTAACTGTGTTGGAGCCATAACCGCTAAACCAATACAACAAGCAAATGTACCTAGAATACAAACGGGGAAAACGTACAATAAATCGTTTGGCCAAGCTGGTTCACCATAATAATTATGGCCCATACCTTTTGCAAGTTTTGCTCTTAATTTTGGATCTGTTAAATCTGGTTTTTTAATTACTGACATAATGATTATTTAAATTAATTAGTGAATTGTTTAATTATAAAGGACCTGAAATCCCCTGTTTACGGATCATTAAGAAATGTGTTAACATTAAGACTGCTGCTGCTACCGGTAAAACAAAAGTGTGTGCACTATAAAAGCGTGTTAATGTACTTTGTCCTACGCTTTCTCCACCTCTTAAGATTAATACTAATGGTGGTCCAACCAAAGGAACTGCTGCTGGAACACCTGTAACAATTTTACAAGCCCAGAATCCAATTTGATCCCAAGGTAATGAGTATCCAGTTACACCGAATGATACTGTTACCACAGCTAAAATTACTCCTGTTACCCACGTTAATTCACGTGGTTTTTTAAAGCCACCTGTTAAATAAACACGGAAAACATGTAAGACCATCATCATAACCATCATACTAGCTGACCAACGGTGAATTGAACGAATTAACCAACCAAAATTAACACTTGTCATAATATATTCAACTGAAGCAAATGCATCTACTACACTTGGGCGATAATAAAATGTCATTGCAAATCCAGTTGCTACTTGAACTAAAAAACATGTGAAAACAATTCCACCAAAACAATAAAAAATATTTACATGAGGTGGTACGTATTTACTTGAAATATCATCAGCAATAGCTTGAACTTCTAACCGTTCTTCAAACCAGTCGTAGACTTTACCCATATCATTAAAAAAAAACGTTTCACAGTTAAGCAACATTTTTAATTAAGGCGAGAGTGAGATTCGAACTCACGGAATCCGTAAAGATTCATCTGATTTCAAATCAGACGCAATCGACCAACTCTGCCATCTCGCCAAAAAGATTAGTTAAAAACTAATCTTAAGTATAATTTAACTTTCGTATGTACTAACTCCACTAAATTTTATTGAAGCTGGATTTGGGTTTTTTCCAATGGAAAAATCACGAGTATTAACCGGAGTTCTACCAGGATTTACCTTCTCAGGAAAAACGCCATCTTTAGGATGTAAATATTGAACTTCTCCACTCGGAAATATTCTGTAGATTTTATAATTATTAATCTTGAAAGTTCTTAACTGAGTTCCTAAAGCTAAACATTGTTCTTTACGTGATAGATATAATAAATTTTCACCGTTACGCATTATAGCAGCACCAGCAGTAGGCATTTCAAAGATTTGTTCTTTGTTGCTTGTCCAAGTGATAGCGTATTTTTCTTCCACTTCAGCTGATCTTAACCAGCCTCCAGTACTTCCACCAAATGTAGGAAAAGGCGTTTGTAAATTTAATGTCATAAGTAAAACCTTATAATTATTTAACGTTCAATATATAATTCTAGTAAAAAAAAATTTTTATTAAAATTATAAAATTTTCTAGCGGAGAATGGATTTGAACCATTGACCTTCGGGTTATGAGCCCAACGAGCTACCAGGCTGCTCTACTCCGCGAAACGTTTCTAGTATTGAAAAGGTACAATTCTATTTTCTAACTAATTGACTATTCGCGCATTAGTTAAATAAAAAGTCTATTTTGTTTTATTAATTAAAATTATAATAATTTAAGCCGCAAAACAAAAAGTTATCTTTATCCTTTGTTCTACTATAATTGGTCACTATTAATTATTTATTGATATATCTTTGGGTTATTTGTTAAAAATTAAATCTATTTTAACAAATAACCCAAAGATATATCAATAAATAAATTCAAAATTTTGATTATCGGTTAAGTAAAAAGGCAAGAATAAAATAACTAATTACGGATATTCCGGTTATATAATTTAATGATTTTTGAGCGGAAGTTGGCGACCCTAAAATATCACTTTTATTTGCAAAACTAGATAGTCCAATAGTTTCTTGAGGCATTCTTAGAAATATAATAAAAATTAAGAAAATACTTAGTAGAAACCAAATTTGTTTTAACATGATTTTTTGAATTTAATAAAAAGCTAATCTTCGATTTCAAAAACTTCTTTGAATACTTTACTTACTTTATCCCCAGAATCAATAGACTCTAATGGATCTTTTCGTAATCTATGACGTAAACATAGCGTAATGATTTTTTCTATATCATTAATTGTTACTTTATCTCTTCCATCATATGCAGCATGAGCTTTAGCTGCGCGATTTGTTACAATATCACCTCTTAGCCCATCAACATCTAAAAGACTACAAACTTCAGATATTTTAATTCGTAAATTATAATCTAGTTCTACCGATGATAATAATTTTTGGGCAGCAACAATTTTATCTCTTAGTTCTTGTTGTTGAACTTCATAATTTTGAAGCCATAACAAAGGTGTTTGATCAAAAGAAGTACGTTCTTCTACAACTTTTACACGTAATACAGGATCTTTGACAGTTCTAATTTCTGCATGCATTCCGAAACGGTCTAATAATTGAGGTCTTAATTCTCCTTCTTCTGGATTTCCTGAACCAACTAAAACAAAGCGTGCGGGATGGCGAATTGAAATACCTTCTCGCTCAACTGTATTCCAACCTGAAGCAGCTGAATCAAGAAGAATATCAACTAAATGATCATCTAATAAATTTACCTCATCCACATATAATATACCCCGATTTGCTTTTGCTAATAAACCTGGTTCAAATGCTTTTATACCTTCAGTTAAAGCTTTTTCAATATCAATTGTTCCACAAACACGATCTTCAGTAGCACCTAATGGTAAATCGACCATTGGAATTTTTATTAGTGCTGTCTCTAGAGTTTCTCCTCTTTCGATTGCATTTTTTACATCATTGCCCATTAAATCTAAGTCTGATTTATGAGAATTGAAGGGATCATCTTTAATGACCTCAATTTCAGGAAGTAAATCCGCAATAGCTCTAATAGTTGTTGATTTACCTGTACCCCTATCTCCCATAATCATTACACCACCAATTTTGGGATCTATCACATTTAACTGTAAAGCTAATTTCATTTCTTCCTGTCCAACAATTGCTGTGAATGGGAAAATAGGAGTCGTAAATTTTTTTAAATCTTGTGCAACCATATAATTGTATCTAATCTTTCTTAAAAATTTTATATGAAATTAATAATTCATAAAAGCTATTTATTAATAATTAAATTAAGTAACTAAAAAGGATTTTTAGTTACTTAATTTAATTATTAAGAGTTGAACCTAATCGAACAGCTAAAATACCTGCTAATAAACTAATGCATAATGCAGTGTAAACTTGTGCGTCGTAAATCATAATTAAAATTTAAGTTAATTAAAATTGTTTTGATTCTAGAGATTTTGTTCTGTTAAATTTTAACAAAAAAAGTAAGGGTACTTTATAGTAAAGAGAATATAGTTCCACTACATCATTCTATTATAAGTTCACTACAAAAAATATATTAAATTTAATATATTCTTTGTAGTGAACTTACTTTTACCAACTAGATTTTGTTACACCTGGTAAAAGACATTGATGAGCCATTTCTCTAAACACATGACGTGAGATCCCAAAATCTCTAAATAAACCACGTGGTCTACCTGTTTTCCAACAACGGTTACGGATTCTTGTTTTTGCACTATTTCGTGGTAATTTTTGTAACTTTGAATGTAATTCAAGTTTTAGACTAAAAGTCGTTGCTTCTTTATAGCTTTTTATTAGATTTGTGCGTTTTATTCGATACTTGTTGTGTAATTTTATGCGCTTTTTTTCGCGCTCAATCATACTTTTTTTTGCCATAAAAATAATTTAAGTATTACTTATATAAAAATTAAGATTTTCTAAATAAACTAAAGAATTAAATACTATTATTCTAATTTATTTTTTAGATACATATTACCCTAGCTTTTTAATTTAAACAAGTAAAGATATTAAGTATTTTTATGTTCTTATTAAACTAGTAAGAATTATTTAAATTACTCTCCAACAATAAGGACTAGATTTTAAGAATAAAAAAAGAAAATGATAAGTAATTTTAAAGAAATGCTTCGTTTAAACTTACTAATTTTTTTATCTTTGCTTATAATGTTATGGTGGCTAACTTTTATTTAGTTTAGTTGTAAGAAAGTCAAAAACCATTTTTTATATTGAGGAATGATTTACTATGGCATTACCATGGTATCGTGTTCACACTGTTGTTTTAAATGATCCTGGTCGCTTAATTGCTGTTCACTTAATGCATACAGCATTAGTTGCTGGTTGGGCAGGTTCAATGGCCTTATATGAATTAGCTGTATATGACCCATCAGATCCAGTATTAAATCCTATGTGGCGTCAAGGTATGTTCGTTATGCCTTTTATGACTCGTTTAGGTATTACTGATTCATGGGGTGGTTGGAGTATCACTGGAGAGAGTGTTTCAAATCCGGGTATTTGGAGTTTTGAAGGTGTAGCTTTAGCTCATATAATCTTATCTGGTATGTGTTTTTTAGCTGCAATTTGGCACTGGGTTTATTGGGATTTAGAATTATTCCGTGATCCGAGAACTGGCGAACCAGCTTTAGATTTGCCAAAAATTTTTGGTATTCATTTATTCCTATCTGGTCTATTATGTTTTGGTTTTGGTGCATTCCACGTAACAGGATTATTTGGCCCTGGGATTTGGGTATCTGATGCTTATGGTATTACTGGAAAAGTTCAACCTGTTGCACCATCATGGGGTGCAGACGGTTTTAACCCATTTAATCCTGGTGGTATTGCTGCACATCATATTGCTGCAGGTATTTTTGGTATTTTTGCCGGTATTTTCCATCTAACAGTACGTCCACCCCAACGTTTATATCGCGCTTTACGGATGGGTAATATTGAAACAGTTTTATCAAGTAGTATCTCAGCTGTTTTCTTTGCAGCTTTTGTTACATCTGGTACAATGTGGTATGGTGCAGCTGCAACTCCAATTGAATTATTTGGTCCAACTCGTTACCAATGGGATAGTGGCTACTTCCAACAAGAAATTGAGCGTCAAGTAGAAGCTTCTGTAAGTGAAGGTTTATCTGAAAGTCAAGCATGGTCACGAATTCCAGATAAATTAGCTTTTTATGATTATATTGGTAATAATCCTGCTAAAGGTGGTTTATTCCGTGCAGGTCCAATGAATAAAGGTGATGGTATCGCTGAAGCTTGGTTAGGTCATCCAATTTTCCGTGACAAAGAAGGTCGTGAATTAACTGTTCGCCGTATGCCAGCTTTCTTTGAAACATTCCCAGTTATTTTAGTCGATAAAGATGGTATTATACGTGCCGATATTCCATTCCGTCGAGCTGAATCTAAATATAGTATTGAACAAGTTGGTGTAACAGTGGATTTCTATGGTGGTAAATTAAATGGCCAAACATTTAAAGATGCTCCAACAGTTAAAAAATTCGCTCGTAAAGCTCAGTTAGGTGAAGTTTTTGAATTTGATCGAACTAGTTTAGAGTCTGACGGTGTATTCCGTAGTAGCCCACGTGGTTGGTATACTTTTGGTCATGCCAATTTTGCTTTACTATTCTTCTTAGGACATTTATGGCATGGTGGTCGTACAATCTTCCGTGATGTATTTACTGGTATTGGTGCAGAAGTTACAGAACAAGTAGAATTTGGTGCATTCCAAAAACTTGGTGACAAAACAACGAAAAAACAAGGTGCTGTCTAATTTAAATTCAGATTTTGTTTTTTAAGTTTTTAAATAGGATTAAATAATGGAAGCTTTAGTTTACACATTTTTACTTATCGGTACGTTAATGGTAATTTTCTTTGCTGTATTTTTCCGAGAAACACCTCGAATTATCAAAAAATAAAACCATTAAATTTGGTTTATTTTTTAATCTTCATGTTCTTCAAATGGATCACGCAAATTTTTAGCTGCTGGTCCAAATGCAGTATAAATAGAATATGTTGTAATTCCTAAAAGTAAACTCGCTACAAAAATAACAAGAATAGTTGCTGTTTCCATGTTATATTATTATTTAAATTAACAGTTTAGTATTATATAACATCTAGTAGAAAAATTAATTTATTAAAAGATAAATATTCTTATGGCATTACGCACAAGATTAGGTGAAATTTTACGGCCGTTAAATGCTGAATATGGTAAAGTTGCACCAGGTTGGGGAACAACTCCAATTATGGCATTAGTAATGGGTGCATTTTTAGTATTTTTATTAATTATTTTACAAATTTATAATTCATCGTTAATCATTGAAAACGTTGATGTAGATTGGGCTAATGGTCTTGTCTAGCTTAATATATAGTAAATTTAGAAAAGGTAGTTTAAAAGATCTTTAAGATCTTTTAAACTATTAACTAATCAAAAAATAAAAAAAGATCTATGGATATTATAAGTCTAGGTTGGGCAGGTTTAATGACAATGTTTACATTTACATTGGCTTTAGTAGTATGGGCTCGTAATGGTTTCTAATTATTGAAAGTTTTTAACATTAAAAAAATATATAGATCGTATGGCGCTAATTTTAAACATATTTCCTTTTGCTAATCAAGAAATTGTGACAGCAGCAATTACATGTTTTTTTATGACTTTATTTGGGCTTTCACTAGGTTTTGCCTTATTAAAAGTTCAAGGTGAATAAAAATTAATTTACATATAATAAGTAGGTTTCCTCTTTATAATAAAAAATATCAACTGTATCTAGATACTTTTTCGTATATCCTATATTATTTTATTACTTGTCAAAGTTAGTTTGATAAGTAATATAAGTCTAACTTTCTTTCTAAGAATTATGCTTTTATTTAACTTTTTTCTTCAATTTTTTATTATTATTTATACATTTTACTTTAATTTAAGTATTTTATTCCTATTAAATTTTTTTGTATCTAACTCAAGAAATACTAGTTATTAGGTTATCATAGAACTTTTTTAACTATTAATAGAATAAAATAAAAACTCTAATAATTATTTTATATATATATTTAACGGGACTGACGAGACTCGAACTCGCAACTTCCGCCGTGACAGGGCGGTGCTCTAACCAATTGAACTACAATCCCAAATTTTAGACTATCCACTTTAATTTAACAAAATTTATTAACCATGTCAATTTATTAAATAAGGAGAAACAGGGATTCGAACCCTGGGTACAAATAATTGTACGATAGATTAGCAATCTATTGCTTTCGACCGCTCAGCCATTTCTCCTAATCTTATATAATAGTAACAGATTTAAATAAACTATCTGGCTCAGGCTGGATTTGAACCTGCGACCTTGGGCTTATGAATCCCCTGCTCTAACCACTGAGCTACAGAGCCTTTAATTTATTAGTTCTTTACTAAGTATAACATACCATGATTTCGGTATTTCTTCAAAAATTTATAGTAAAAAGAATTTTTAATTAGTATTTTTAAATCTTATGAAAGACTTAAAAAATACTAATTAAAAATTATATTATTTAAGTGATGCTTTTCCTCCAGCAACCTCAATTTGAGCTTTTCCTGCTTCTGCTACATCTTTGCCTAGTCCTTCTTGAACTAGTTTTGGAGCAGATTCTACTAATTCTTTTGCTTCTTTTAATCCAAGACCGGTTAAGCTACGTACAACTTTTAAAACTGCAATTTTTTTATCAGCGGGAACTTCATCTAACATAAGATTAAATTCTGTTTTTTCTTCTACTTCTTCAACTTCTACTGCTACACCAGTCATCATTACTGGACCACCTACACTAGCCGAGGCATCCACACCAAAAGTTTCTTCAATTTTTGATACTAACTCAGATGCTTCTAATAATGTTAAAGTTTTTAAATCCTCAATAATTTGATCAATTTTTTCTGACATAACGAAAATTTTTCCTATTTTTTAAGTTCTGGTTATAATTATAGAAATCTATTCAATTTCTAATTTGATTTAAAATCTTAAAGCTTTTCTTAATTACCATAATTATTTCTAATCTTGTTAATTAAAGAAAACTATCCAAGTCTAATTTAATAGAAGGACCCATACTTGTGCAAATAAATAAACTTTTAAAATATTTACCTCTTACACCCGAAGGTCGATTCTGTTCTATTGATTTGTATAGTTCCTTTAAGTTTTCTAGTAATTGTTCATCTGTAAAATCTATTTTTCCAAAATTAACGTGAACAACTCCTGTTTTATCAGCTTTATATTCAAATTTCCCTTTTTTAAACTCTGTTAAAGTTTGTGTTAAGGTATTACTAACTGTTCCAGATTTTGGAGATGGCATCAATCCTTTTGGACCTAATAGTCTACCTAACTTTGCCAATTTCGGCATCATATTTGGGGTAGCAATTAATAAATCAAAATCAAGATTGCCTTGAGTTATCTTTTCAATTAGATCATCATTTCCAACTGTATTAGCACCAGCTGCTTTGGCCTCTCCAAAATTTTCCTCATTTGTTAAAACAGCAATACGTGTTTCTTTACCAATACCATTAGGTAAAGTTACTGTAGTACGTAATTGTTGATCGGCATATTTTGGATCAATATTTAAATTGGCATGTAATTCTACACTTTCAATAAATTTTGCCGTTGCAGTACTTTTAAGAATAATAATAGCTTCTTTTAAATTTATGTAAGGACTATTACTAATCTTTGTTACATTTTCTTTTTGACGACGCGATAATTTTCGCATATACTTTCTCCATTAAAAGTTTCTAAAATTTTGTATTAATCTACAATGGAGATACCCATATTTCGGGCAGTTCCCTCAACAATTTTTATTGCACTATTAATTTTCGTAGTGTTTAAATCAGGTAATTTTATATTTGCAATTTCCTCTAGTTGAGCTTTGGTAATTGAGCCAACTGTCAGCTTATTTGGTGTTGCTGATCCTTTTTTAATTTTTGCAGCATTTGCTAATAAGACTGATGCTGGTGGAGTTTTTAATACAAAGGTGTAACTTCTATCTTCGTAAACTGAAATTTCAACTGGAATGATAAGCCCCATTTTATCACTAGTTCTTGCATTGTATTCTTTGCAAAAAGCCGCAATATTTACACCATGTTGACCTAAAGCGGGACCAACAGGAGGGGCTGGCGTAGCTTTACCGGCAGGTAAGGCTAATTTAATTAAAGCATTTATTTTTTTAGGCATCGAAATAAATTAAATATTTAAAATAGTTTCAATCGTTCTTTAAGATAAATTAATTGCGAAACGTTAAATTATCAAAGATTCTATTTGGATAATTACAAAACCCTCTTCACTAAGAGGAACGCGCCCTGAAGGACTTGAACCCTCGACATCTAATTTTGGAGACTAGCGTTCTACCAACTGAACTAAGGACGCTTCTAGTTTACTTTACAGTAAATTTATGAAAATTCCAATATTTTACAATTCAAGAAATTTTTATTAAATTGAAAATGAATAAATTTCAAAATTTGAATGAATCGGTACTTATTCAAAATTATCTCCCTCATAATTTTTTAGCTGAAAAAATAGTTTTAAGCTGTTTATTACTGAGTTCTGAAGCTATTGAAATAACCTTTCGAACAATTTCAATTGACACTTTTTATTTTAAAAATCATCAAGAAATATATAAAGCAATACTGATACTATACGAAAATAAAAGACCAATTGATATAATTACAATAACTACTTTTTTACAAGATAATGGGTTACTTAAAAAAATTGGTGGAGTCAAAGTTCTTATTGAACTTATTAATCAAGTACCGAATTTGATACATTTAGAAGAGTATCTTAAACTAATAAAAGATAAATTTTTGAGACGTTCTTTAATTAAATTAGGATATAAGGCAATTAATTCAGGTTATATTACAAATTTTTTATTAGAGGATATTTTAAATGATTTTGAAACTGAATTATTTAATTTAACTAATGAATTTAAACCGCCAAAACTCTCAACTAGTGCTGACTTAATTTATAGTGTTTTTTTAGAACTAAAACAAAAAGCTAATAACCCTCAGTTACCTGGTTTATCATCTGGTTTTTATGGGTTAGATTCCTTAACACAGGGTTTTCAAAAATCCGATTTAATTATTATCGCAGGACGTCCTTCAATTGGTAAAACAGCTTTTTGTTTAAGTTTAGGTATAAATGTAATTAAATATTCAAAAATACCAATTTTACTCTTTAGTCTAGAAATGTCAAAAGAACAAATTATTTATCGTCTGTTAGGTATGGAAACTAATATTAACCAAATGCGTTTACGCAGCGGAAAACTCTATCGTACAGATTGGGTTAAACTCAGTAAAGTTATTAAAATTCTTTCCAAGTTACCTTTTTTTATTGATGATACACCAGATTTATCAGTTCAAGATATTAGATCGAAGATTAAAACAATTTTATTTGAACAAAATAAAGTTGGTTTAATTATGATAGACTATTTACAACTTATGCAAAACTCAAAATTCAAAAGTGAAAATCGAGCATATGAGCTGTCACAAATTACTCGTTCGTTAAAAATTATCGCTCGCGAATTTAATGTACCAATTATTGCTCTTTCTCAATTAAGTAGAAATGTTGAAAACCGAATAGATAAAAAACCTATTTTATCAGATCTTCGTGAAAGTGGTTCGATTGAACAAGATGCTGATTTAGTTTTAATGTTACATAAAAGTAATAAAACTAATTTAGATGAAAATATTTTATTAACAGATTTAATTATTGCGAAACAGAGAAATGGACCAACTGGAACAATACAAATATTATTTGATAAAAAGAGAACCAAATACATTAACCCTGATTTTAGTTAAATTGCCCAGAACCAGATTCGAACTGGTGACACGAGGATCTTCAATCCACTGCTCTACCAACTGAGCTATCCGGGCTTACAAATTTATTATATTAGAGTTTTGTCTAAACCACAAGAGTTTAAATATTTATATCTAAATTAAAATTTTTATTGACTATATAATGAATTATTATTATAATATTTCTTGGATATAGTATTTAATATTTTTAAAAAATATATTTAATTTGCCAGAATCTTAAGATAGCAGCAAGAATATATAATTTTAATTAGTCATTAAAACTATATCTTTATATATCATAGTTTTAACTTTTTAATAATCTTTTAAAAGTGTTTTTAGTTTTAATTTTTATAGTAAACTATAATTTAGTATAACTAGAAATCAGTAAAAAATGAATATTAGTTATATTTTTTATAAAAGCTGATACAATATTTAGTGTAGTTAATTTTACTTTTTTAACTTTTTATTTTAAATAACAGGAACTTATAAATGACGACTTCATTAGCAAATTTTATATCTAGTTTAGCAGCAGGTGGTTTAGTTGTAGCTGTTATTGGTGTTGCTTTAATTATTATTAGTAAAAGTGACCGTGTATCCCGCAATTAATAATAACTATTTTTAAATTACTAATTACAATTTTTAGTTAATATGTTATAATTTACGCTATTAAAAGTTTTGAAACTATTATGATAAATTTTAGCTTTGGTCCTAACATATTTCTAGGTATTATTTTAGCTCTAGGAGTCCTTTTACTATATTTCCTTCGACTTGTTAAACCCGAAGTTGCAAGGGACGAAGACATATTTTTTTCCACTATTGGACTTCTTTACAGTTGTATTTTAATGGTTCATGGTTGGAGATTAGATCCAATTTTGATGTTTAGTCAGCTATTAATAATAACGTCAGTTTTAGTTGCTGGTTGGGAGAACATTCGATTAAGAGGTTTAATTATTAAAATCAGTAAAAAGAAAAAAAAATAGTTAGTTTAATTATTTTAGTCTTGGTTTCAAGGTTGTAAACAATTTTCTTAAATTTATGTTTAAAAAATATTCACAATTCTGTGGGATCGTATTTTTCGCTGTCTTTAATTTATTTATATTAACAGCTTCAGCAATTGATTTAGATGAAGCAACACGAACAGTTGTAGCTGATTCATCAGGAACTACAGTTGTATTAACTCCAGAACAAGTTAAACGTGGAAAACGTATTTTTAACGCAACTTGTGGTGCTTGTCATGTTGGTGGTATTACTAAGACTAATCCTAACGTTGGTCTAGATCCTGAAGGTTTAAGTTTAGCAACACCACGTCGCGATAATATTGCTGCATTAGTTGACTATTTAAAAAATCCAACAACATATGATGGTTTAGAATCAATTGCAGAAATTCATCCAAGTATTAAGAGTGCAGATATTTATCCTCGCATGCGTTCATTAACGGACGAAGATTTATATTCAATTGCTGGTCATATTATGTTATCACCTAAAATTATGACAGAAAAATGGGGTGGTGGAAAGATTTATTACTAAATTTTTCGAATAAAATCCTTTAAATATTGTTTTATTTAGTTTATTTTAAAGCTAAATAAAACAATATTTACAATAGTTAAAGGTATTCTAAGAATAATAAATATATTGAGTTAAAAGCATGTAGCTCAGTGGATAGAGCACCAGATTCCGATTCTGAAAGTCGGGGGTTCAATTCCCTTCATGCTTAAATCTAATAACAATTTTAGGGGCTGCTTTGGTTTCGACATTTAAAAATAATTATAATATGATACAGGTCGAAGTAGGTATTCTTCGTAAAAATCTGCCAATAAATAATAAATGCTAACAATATCATTTCCTTTAGTAGTAAAGCGAGAAATTTAGGGATTAGAAATATCTACTCTAATTTAATTCAATTTGCTAGTTAAAAACTAAAACTTTTATTCTATTTATTTGTTCACTTTTCCTAGACGTTTTGTCATCTTTAGTTTAGAATAATCTTTATCTTGTTCAGTTTTGAACTATACCTGTGAATGAGTATTTTAATTAAGTTTAGATGGACGTGGGTTCAATTCCCATCAGCTCCAATTAGATTGCATTCGTGGCCGAGTGGTTGAAGGCACCGGACTCATAATCCGTTTTCCTATGGAACAACACTGGTTCGAACCCAGTCGGATGCATTTTATTACACTATTTTTAATATTGTTTTTTGTTAATGTAATAGTATTATTACATTTAAGGAACTTTTATACTTAGTAATTAATATTTATGATTAAATTAAATTGTGAAAAAACTATCCATAAGATAGAAAATAAATTTATTAAAGAAAATCTTCCAATAATAAAGATTGGTGATAGTGTAAAAATTGGTGTAAAAATTATTGAGGGTACTAAAGAACGTGTTCAATTTTATGAAGGCACTATTATTGCAAAAAAAAATAGTTCTATTAATACAACAATTACTGTTAGAAAAATTTTCCAAGGCATTGGAATCGAAAGGATTTTTTTAATCCATTCCCCCAAAATTGCTTCAATTGGTTTGTTAAGATCATCAAAAGTTAGACGATCAAAACTTTATTATTTACGTGAATTAAAAGGTAAAGCCAGTCGTTTAAAACAATCTTTCTAAAATTAAAAAAAAAATTATTAGTATTCAGTTTAGGTAGTATAATGATAGCTAGTAAAGTAAGACTAGAAAATTATATTACCGAATTTTACTTTATGATTATTTATAACAAGGAGTTATATGGTTACTTACAAACTTTCATTAATTAGTGAAGAGCATGATATTAACACAACAATTGATTGTGACGATGACGTATTTATTTTAGATGCTGCAGAAGACCAAGGTATTGAATTACCATACTCATGCCGTGCTGGTGCTTGTTCAACTTGTGCTGGTAAAGTTATTTCAGGTACGGTTGATCAATCTGAACAAACGTTTTTAGATGATGATCAAGTTGAAGCAGGTTTTGTTTTAACTTGTATTGCTTATCCAAAATCAGATTGTAAAATTGCTGTTCATCAAGAAGAAGAATTATACTAATGATTTATTTAAAAAAGTCACAATACTAGTATTGTGACTTTTTTAAATAAATCATTAGAAATTTAATTCAGCTGCTTGTACTTTTTTCAAATTGTTTTTCTTTAAAATTAAAAGAACTTGAGTTAGTAAAGCACAGAAACAGAATGCCAAATAACCAACAATTCTTAATGGGTCTTGTAATACAATTTCTTTTTCTTCTTGACCGAATCCGCCAACATTTGGATCTAAATTTAATGATTGTTCTGTTTTAACAATATCACCAACTTTTACAATTAAATTTAATCCTGCAGGAATTGCTTGAGATGTTTTTGTTCCATTTACATTAACAATTATAACATTTGAATCACCTTTTTCTGAAATATTAATTTCAGAGATTTGGCCTGTTTGAATCGCTCCAAAAACATTCATATTACTTTTTTCACCTGTTGGATATACTTGACCACGACCTCTATTACCCCCAGCATAAAAAGGATAAGTTAAATATTTAATATTTGAATCTTTTTCAGGGTCTGGTGATACAACTGGAAATATTAATTTTTGATGTGTTTTACCGGCAATTGGTCCAACAACTAAAATGTTATCAAATTCAGTACTATAAGGTGAAATAAAAACACCTTTATTTTTTGCTTTAATTTCTTCTGAAATTTGATTTTTTGAAGCTAATTTAAATCCTTTTGGTAAAATTAAAATTCCACCGACGTTTAAGTCAGCTTGTTTTCCATTAGCACCAACTTGTTGTTTTGTAGTATCATAAGGAACTTTAATCTCTACTTCAAATACTGAGTTTGGAAGAACTGCTTGGGGAGACTCTACCTCAATTGCTTTTTGATTTAAATGACAATTTGCACAGGCTAATTTACCATTTGCTGCGCGAGGATTGGAATAATTCTGTTGTGCAAAAACTGGATATGCATCTGATTTTTCAACAGAAAATCCAAATATATTTACAGCAAGTGCTAAAGTGAAAAAAAGACTTTTAAAAAACTTGTTAATTGCCATGGAGTAAATACTTTTTAAATATGGATAGTTAATGAATAAATTACTTTTTTATTAAAAACAAGATACCTAATCCAGTAAAATAAAGTACCAATATTGCTAAAGATAATAGTATTTGTGTTAATGGATCAGTTGAAGGAGTTAAAATTGCTCCAAGAATTGTTGCAACAAGTACTATATATCGCCATGCACCCAACATTTGATTTGCCGATACAATATTTAATAAACCTACTAAAATTTGAATAATTGGAATTTGAAAAGCGATTCCTGTACTATAAAAAAGTACTAAAATAAATTCAAAATATTGATCAAATGACCAAAAAGGCTCAATAACTTCTTCACTATAAGTTAAAAAGAAATTAAGCGCTGCTGGAACCAAAGTATAATATGAGAATGTTAATCCTAACCCAAATAATAGTAATGAACTAAGTAATAATGGTAAAATAATTTTTGTTTCTTTTTTTGTTAAACCAGGTAATAAAAATAATATTAACTGTCCTATCACAAAAGGACTTGTAAAAAGTAGTCCTGTATAGAATGAAATTTTTAAAGTTGAAATAAAATATTCACCAGGTGCAGTTTGAAAAAATTTTACATTACTAATTGGAAGTTCTAAAATTTTAACTATAATTTTAACTTCAAGAAATGCTATAGATGTTAACAATAAAATTATCCAGAATAAAAGAAAAAGACGTTGCCTCAATTCTTCAATATGTTCGGAAAAAGGCAATTCTAATGTTATACTGGTATTATTTGTAAAATTAAAATTAGAATTAGTCACCATAACTTACGATTAAATATTTTTCCAGAGGTAGATTATTTTTAAGTAAGAGAAAAATAATACTATTCATTAAATTTTAAAATTAAAATAAATGATTTCAAAATCATTTATTTTTAATTTTTTTATAAGTCCTAGAGTAATTTAAGTGTCTAATATTCCTAAATTAAATAAACTAATGTTTAATATAATCTTAATTATGACAGATAATTAATAGCCTCTAAACGAGCACTAGCTTTTTTTAATTCAACAGAAGCATCTAGTCGATCTTTGCTTGTTTCAGCTTCTTCAATAGCTAATGTTGCTTTTTCAACCTCTTTAGTAGCTCTACTTAATTCCACTTCACTAAGTTCCTCTACATCATTAACTAAAACTGTAACGCGGTTTCTATCAATTTCTGCAAGACCGCCACATAAAATAATAGGTGTCCATTTTTCATTTAACTTTATTCTTAGTAAACCTGTATCTAAAGCTGTTATTAATGAAGCATGACCATCTAATACCCCTACTTGACCCGTTAAACCTGGTAATACAACTTCGTCAGCTGTTGTTGAACAAATAACTCTGTCTGGGGTAAGAACTCGAATGTTCATAACCATATCTAAATTATTCCTTATTTTAGAGTTTCTGCTTTTGCAATTGCTTCATCAATATTACCTACAAGGTAGAACGATTGTTCAGGTAAATCATCTAAATCGCCATTTAATATCATTATGAAACCTTTGATAGTGTCTTCTAAACTTACGTATTTACCAGGTGAGCCTGTAAAAATTTCGGCAACAAAAAATGGTTGAGATAAGAAACGCTCTACTTTTCTAGCACGAGCTACTGTTAAACGATCCTCTTCTGATAATTCATCAATACCTAAAATCGCAATAATGTCTTGTAATTCTTTATAACGTTGTAAAGTTTCTTTAACAGTTTCTGCAATTTCGTAGTGAGTTTCAGTTACGATGCCTGGTTGTAACATTGTTGATGTTGAATCTAATGGATCTACTGCTGGGTAAATACCTTTAGCTGCTAAGTTACGTGACAATACCGTTGTTGCATCTAAGTGAGCAAAAGTAGTTGCTGGAGCGGGATCTGTTAAATCATCTGCTGGTACGTATACAGCTTGAATTGAAGTAATTGAGCCTTGAGTTGTTGAAGTGATTCTTTCTTGTAATGCACCCATTTCAGTAGCTAAAGTTGGTTGGTAACCTACTGCCGAAGGCATACGGCCTAATAAAGCTGATACTTCTGAGCCGGCTTGTGTGAAACGGAAAATATTATCAATAAATAATAAAACATCCTGTTTATTTACGTCACGGAAATACTCAGCCATTGTTAATGCTGTTAAACCGACACGCATACGTGCTCCTGGAGGTTCATTCATTTGACCGTATACTAAGGCAACTTTTGATTCAACAAAATTCTTTTCATTAATAACACCCGATTCTTTCATTTCTTCGTATAAATCATTACCTTCACGTGTACGTTCACCTACACCACCAAAAACTGATACACCACCGTGTGCTTTTGCAATATTATTAATTAATTCCATAATTAATACTGTTTTACCTACACCAGCACCACCAAATAAACCAATTTTCCCACCACGACGATATGGAGCTAATAAATCTACTACTTTAATACCTGTCTCAAAAATTGATGGTTTTGTTTCTAATTCTGTAAATGCTGGTGCATCACGATGAATGGGTAATGTTTCAGAAGCAATAACATCACCTTGTTCGTCTACAGGTTCACCAATTACGTTAAAAATACGACCTAAAGTTGGAGTGCCTACTGGTACAGTAATTGGACAACCTAAATCGATAACTTCTACTCCACGTTTTAATCCGTCTGTTGATCGCATTGATACTGCTCGAACTTTATTATCACCTAATAATTGTTGTACTTCAACAATTGTTACAGAACCATCTGTTAGTTTAATTTCAAGTGCACTGTAAATTGGCGGTAAGTTACCTTCAGGAAATGTAATATCTAATACAGGACCAATAATTTGAGTAACGTAACCTTTCTTTAAATTAGTTTTTACCATTTTAATTTAACATATTAGACTATCCGAGAATAAAAACACTTTCGTCAGTTAATGTAGAATTTAAAACAGTAATAAATTTGAAATTTAATAACTAAAAATCATTGTATAACAAACTTTCTTGAATTATTGAATATAATTCTCAGCTAATTCTTGTTTTTATACTTTTAAAATAGTACTAAAAAATTAATTTATCTCCTCAAGTCGACCTGTTACTTTTAACCAATTCCTAGCTCCTGGGTAATTATCTGGAGCTAATTTTAAAGCTTGACGCCAATATTCTGCTGCTTTATCGAATAATTCTTTCGATAATTCAAAGTATTCGTCGTCATTGTAAGTTTGAGCACGTAAAGCTTGTGAGTGATAAATTACCCCAATATTATTTAACGCTTGAGGAAGATTTGAATTTAATGCAAGAGCTTGATGATAAAACTCTAGGGCTTGGCTATACTTCCCATTATTTCCATAAATTAATCCAATATTATACAAAGTATAACTTCGGTCATATGGATCTTCTTCAACTTGAAGAGCTTCATAATAATTTTCTAAAGCCTCAGCATATCGACCTCGTGATTGTGCAGCCATACCAGCTCTATAATAAGAAAAAGCTTGTTTCTCTTGTTTACTAGCCGGTAAAATTTTTAAAAGAATATCTGCAATTACCGTAAATGTTTTATCAATAAAATTCCCCATCTTTAAACCTCCTCTTTTATTTATTTTAATTATTAACTTTGAAAGGTTTCTAAGTCTTGACATATTTTAAAGTTAATTGTTATTTATTTTATAATACATTATACTTAATTAATATAATTAAGTATAGTATTTATAAGTTAGATATAATTTTATTAATCAGAATTCGAGGCAACAAAAGGTAATAAAGATAAAATTCGAGCACGTTTAATTGCTTTTGCTAATTTACGCTGTTGTTGTACTGTAACCCCTGTGGCACGTCTTGGAAGAATTTTACCTTGTTCTGTTAAAAATAAACTTAACAAATCAATATCTTTGTAATCGATTTTTTGATTTAAGCTAATAGGAGACATTTTTTGTTTTTTTACTGCCATATTTTTTATTTTATCTCTTTATGTATCGTTGTTTTGTTACAGTGCGGACAATACTTTTTTAGTTCTAATCGTTCAGGATTATTTCTTCTATTTTTTTGAGTTAAATAACGAGAGACTCCTGCTGAACGCTTATTGATATTTGAACGGCATTCAGTACATTCTAAAGTAATTAAAATTCTTGTTCCTTTATTTTTTGCCATATAAAATTTTTTTAATATTTTTACATACACTATATTGCATAAAAATTTTTATCTTATCAAGGTATTAATCAAATAAAAATTTTTAGATCAAAAACTTCCAATTTTTTGATAAGTGTATTATATTGTTTTAAACATTAACTTCTATATACATAATAAATTGAAATTAATACTATGGCTAATAATAAATCTGCTGAAAAACGAATAGAGATTACTAAAAGAAATCGTTTACAAAACCGTTTTTATAAAAGTTCTGTTAAAACTTTAATTAAAGTTTTTTTAAAGGATTTAGAAAGTTATAAACTATCTCAAGATTTAAAAGATAAAGAAAAAGTACAAAAAATACTTAGTTCCGTTTATAGTTTAATTGATAAAGGTTCGAAAAAAAGTGTTTTTCATAAGAATACTGCAGCTAGAAAAAAATCCCAATTATCTGGTTATTTAAAATCTGCAGAATAGTGAATTCTTAATTAGAAAACTGAAAAATTTTGTTATATATTCTTGTTAAGAAAATTAAAAATTTTCTTAACCTTTTAAAAACAAATTGTTCCTAAATGTATTTATTTTAATTAATTAGAACAAAGATTATGGAAAATAATATTAACTATATAACAAATCTCCCTGATTTTATTACGATGCAACGAACTAGTTTTTGTTGGTTCATTACTCAGGGCTTAACGGATGAATTAAGCCTATTCTCTCGAATCTATGATTTTAGTCAAAACACAGAATATATTTTATTTGGAGAAGAGTATAGTTTAATTAAACCTCCATGTAGTTTAGTTATTGCTAGAAAATATAATGGAAATTATCGTGCTCAATTAATTATCCCTATTGAGGTTCGAAATAAAAAAATAAATGTTATTCGTTATCATAACAAATTACCCATTATAACATTACCTTTAATGACAACAAGTGCCACATTTATTTTAAATGGTTGTGAGCGTTTAATTGTGAGTCAAATTATTCGTAGTCCTGGCGTTTATTTTGAACGTAATAAAAATCAAAAAAAGCAGCGTCAATTTAAAAGAAAATTGTCAACAGACATTGGTAAATTACGTTCTTTTTTACCTTCTGGAGAAGCTTGTATTTCGGATTCCTATCTTTTCTTTCCAATTCCTGTTTTACACACTTATATCGTAAAAGGGATAATAAAAACGAAAACAATACCTTATTGGACGCGTAATTCTTTATTTTCTTATTCAATTAAATTTTTAAAACAAAAAGAAAAGCACACTAATTTTCAGTTTTTAAAAGCATTTAAGCTTTATAGAAAAATCGTCAATACTTTTGAGAGTACTGATAAAATCAAAATGATCCAACTTTTTATTAAATGGTTAAAAATACAAAATCGATTATTTAGTTTTCAAAATAATTTTAAAGTCTCTTATGTAATAAATTATTTTAATTTATTGTTAAGATTTTTAATTCAATACGAAACTATTAAAAAAAGTTCTCAAGAAAAGATTAACCTTAGTAGAATTTTTAAAAATACTTATCGCCAAACCATTTTACAAGATTATTTTAAAAAAATTTTAGATGATTTAGTTAGTAATACCAATAATCAAAAAGTATTAAAAATTTATACGAAAGTTTTAGTAAATCTTCAAATAATAGCACATATTGAATTAAACAAAGATTTGCTTTTAATCGTAACTGAATCTTTTAATTGGTTAGATGAACTACATGATTTTCATTTCTTAAAACAAACAGCTCGACAATTAAACAATCAAATTAAAGAAGCAATATTATTATCTAATTCAATTGACCTTAAACCACATATTTATTTTTCAAATAGTTTAAAAGATCAATTAAAATATGAATTGGGAGGAAAAGTTTTAAAAAAAGGGATATTAGTAAATGAACCATTTCCTGCCCTTCCAACTGCCCATAAATATATAAAGTCAAGAACTCGTCTTTTATTGTTTAATGAAGATCATGAAATTAAAAATCATTATCATAAAAAATATGATGAAAAAGATCTATACACAGTTACAGTAATACCTGAATATGGATCATGGATTCGTTTTGGGTTTCAAAAAAATACAAAAATTAATCAATATAAATACCCCTTAAAACAGCAAGAAGAAGATGTTACTATTCAATTAGATAAAATTAATCAAAAACCCGTTCTATTTTTATTAAAGGAAATGGGTTTAAGTGATTTTGAAATTTATCGAAACTTAGAACATGCTGATTTTTTTTATTTTAATCGGCCTTTATTGATAAATTCAATTCATTTTAACCAGCCGCTTCTTCGTTTTAATTTAAATCCAAATTATTTAAACAACATTTCTGAATTTTCGAGAATTTTTGATTCTGAATATTATAGACTAGGAAAAATTGGAAGGCTACAAATTAATAAAAGATTAAACTTACAACTTAATCAAAATTTACAGACAATAACTTATGATGACATTTTTGCAATTGTTGACAAACTATTAACATTAACAATTTCTAAAACAGTTCCAGATGATATAGATCATTTAAAAAACAGACGTGTTAGATCAGTAGGAGAATTATTACAAAATTTATTCAGAATTGGTTTTCAAAGATTAGTTCGGAAATTAAAGAATCAAACAAATAAAGTTGAGTCAAATTATTTGCTAAGTTTTAATATCGTTAATGCAACAGTTAAAGAATTTTTTGGCTCTAGTCAATTATCTCAATACTTAGATCAAACTAATCCTTTATCTTCATTAACTCATCGTCGTCGTATTAGTGGTTTAGGTCCAGGAGGCTTTGATCGAGATCGAATTAGTTTTGCTGTTCGTGATATTCATCCAAGCCATTATGGAAGAATTTGTCCAATTGAAACACCCGAAGGACAAAACGTTGGATTAATAGCTTCATTAACAACTTGTGCCCGCGTAAATAAATCAGGATTTTTAGAGACCCCTTTTTGGCGTGTTATAAATGGTAAAGTACTTAAAACAGGAAAACCTATTTATTTAACTGCTGATATTGAAGATTTATATAATATTGCACCAGCGGATATTTCAATCAATGAGGATAATTATTTAACAAAAAACGTTATCCCAGTCAGATACAATCAGGATTTTATGAATATAGAACCATCAAATGTTGATTTTATTGCTATTTCTCCTGTTCAAGTTGTTTCAGTCGCAGCTTCATTAATTCCATTTTTTGAACATGATGATGCAAACCGTGCATTAATGGGTTCAAATATGCAACGTCAATCTGTACCCTTACTATTACCTCAAAAACCAATTGTTGGTACTGGTTTAGAAAACCAAATTGCAGTTGATTCAGGTATGACAATTAATGCTAAAAGTTCCGGAATCGTTGATTCAGTAACTGCAAATAAAATTATTATTAAAAACTTTTCAGGCCAAAAAATAAATTATAAATTACAAAAATATTTACGTTCAAATCAACAAACTTGTATAAACCATCGACCAATTATTTGGAAAGGTGAAAAAATTAAATCAGGTCAAAGTTTAACAGATGGTCCAAGTATCTGTACAAATGAATTAGCTCTTGGTCAGAATGTTTTAGTTGGTTATATGCCATGGCAAGGGTATAATTTCGAAGATGCAATATTAATAAATGAAAGATTAGTTTACGACGATATTTTTACTTCAATTCATATTGAAAGATATAAAATCGAAATTGATAGAAGTTCAGAATTATCAGAGCAAACCACAAAAAATATACCTAATTTAAATTTATCTGAAATTGATCACTTAAATGAAGATGGTATTGTAAGAGTCGGTACATTTATTAAACCAGGTGATATTCTAGTAGGTAAAGTTATATTAAATGATACATCTGAACAATTACCAGAATCAAGATTATTAAGAGCAATTTTTGGTGCAAAAGCAAAAGGTGTAAAAGATAATTCATATAGAATGCCAGATGGTGAATATGGTCGTGTTATTGAAACTATTACATTTAATAGACGAACAAAACTGACTTATAAGTTTGAAAAAATTTATGTTTTTATAGCACAAATTCGTAAAATACAAGTGGGTGATAAGATTGCTGGTCGTCATGGGAATAAAGGTATTATCTCTAGAATTTTACCAAGGCAAGATATGCCATTTTTACCTGATGGAACTCCAATTGATATTATTTTAAATCCTTTAGGCGTTCCTTCTCGTATGAATGTGGGTCAATTGTATGAATGTTTATTAGGTCTAGCAGGTGATAAGTTAAATTGTCGCTTTAAAATTTTACCTTTTGATGAAATGTATGGATTAGAAATGTCTAGAATATTAATTAATAAAAAACTTCGTCAAGCTTCAATTGTAAATGATGAAAGTTGGTTATTTAATCCTTATGCTCCAGGTAAAATGGTTTTAATTGACGGTCGTACTGGACAAGAATTTGAAAATCCAATTACAGTAGGTAAGGCGTATATGTTAAAATTGATTCATTTAGTTGATGATAAAATGCATTCACGTGCCACTGGTCCATATTCTTTAATTACTCAACAACCCTTAAGAGGAAAAGCACAGCAGGGTGGTCAACGATTTGGAGAAATGGAGGTTTGGGCATTAGAAGGATTTGGTGCTGCTTTTACGTTAAAAGAACTATTAACAATAAAATCTGATGATATGCAAGGACGAAATGAAACCTTAAATGCAATAGTAAAAGGCCAGCAAATCCCAAAATTTGGAATCCCAGAATCATTTAAAGTTTTATTACAAGAGTTAAGGGCAATTGGATTAGATATGAGTACTTATAGAATTGATAAATTTAGTTCCCATAAAAATTATGAAATTGAAGTAAATTTAATTGAGAAATATAACGCTTTCTCAAAAACTTTTTCACCAACTTCAAATACTAATGATATAGCTTTTTAAAACGAAAATGATACAAGTTAAAAAAGAATTTGATTATATAAAAATAAAATTAGCTTCTCCTTTTCGAATTTTACAATGGGCCAATAGAAAATTACCCAATGGTCAGTTTGTAGGTGAAGTTCAAAAATCTGAAACCATTAACTATCGAACATTTAAACCAGAAATGGATGGTTTGTTTTGTGAAAGGATTTTTGGTCCTAGTAAAAGCTTAGAATGTGCTTGCGGCAAATATAAACGTATTCGTTATGAAGGCCTTATTTGTGAACGATGTGGAGTTGAATTGACAGAGTCAAGAGTTCGACGTCATAGAATGGGGTATATTAATTTAATTTATCCAGTTACTCATGTTTGGTATATAAATAGTCGACCAAATTTTATGGCATTATTACTTGAAGTTGAAGATTGTGAAAAAACATTTAGTACGACTTATACATTGTACTCTGAAAAATGTCAGAAATGTAAATCTCTCAAACCCACTACTTCAGTAATAGTTAATTTATGGGATGAAAGAATCAAACGTATTAAATTAGCCTCATTAGCATATTTTATAGCAGAAGATGAAATTTCATTCTATGGTCTTCATTGGGACCTTCAGCAATATAGAAGAAGACGAGAAAAAGGTTGTAGTTATTATCCCCTTAAACCTGATTCAAAACCTCTAAATCGTCGTTATAATACTCCTGCTTATTTATTAAGAGCAACGCCAAATTTTTTAATTGGAGCTCCATTAATTAAAAGGGAATTAGAAAGATTAGATCTTAAACTGGAAATCTCTAAAACTAGAACCTTTATTTCATATTGTACTGGAGTACTAGATAAAAAACCTGATCTTTATTCTTTTTCAAGATGGTTTAGAAAATGGGAACAACAGAGACTATATAAATTAAGAGAACAAGCAATTAAACGTATACGTATTCTTGAAAATTTAATTGGAACTGGTTCAAATCCCGCTTGGATGATTCTAGCAATTTTACCTATTTTACCACCAGCTTTAAGGCCGATGATACAATTAGAAGGTGGTCGATTTGCTACTTCAGACTTAAATGAATTGTACCGACGAATTATTACTCGTAATAATAGACTTCTAAGACTTTTAGAGATTGATGCTCCTCAACTCATTATTCGTAATGAAAAACGAATGCTTCAAGAAGCTGTAGATACATTAATTGATAATGGTAAACGGGGAAAAATTGCTCTAAGTGCAAATAATAGACCATTAAAATCTCTGTCTGATATTATTAAAGGAAAACATGGTCGTTTTCGTCAAAACCTTTTAGGAAAACGTGTGGATTATTCTGGTCGTTCAGTTATTGTGGTTGGTCCAAGTTTAAAATTAAATCAATGTGGTTTACCTTATGAAATGGCGATTGAATTATTTCAACCTTTTATTATTCGTGAACTTATAAATCAAGGTTTGGCTAGTAATATGAAAATTGCCAAAAATTTAATTCAAGAAAATGAGGCGATTATTGATCCCGTTTTAGAAAAAGTTTTAACAAATCACCCAATTTTTTTAAATCGTGCACCAACATTACATCGTTTAGGAATTCAAGCATTTGAACCTATTATAATTCAAGGTAGAGCAATTAAGTTACACCCATTAGTTTGTTCAGCTTTTAATGCGGATTTTGATGGTGATCAAATGGCAGTTCATATTCCTTTGTCTCTTGAAGCACAAGCTGAATGTTATATGTTAATGTTAGCACCATATAATTTTTTATCTCCTGCAAACGGGGATCCTATTATTATACCAAGTCAAGATATTGTTTTAGGGTGTTACTATTTAACCGTAACAAATGTCCCAAACTTACTAGGAGCAAATCATTATTTTGCAAATCTGGAAGACGTAATTTTAGCTTATAGTCAAAATAAATTAGAAATTCATAGTTCAATTTGGGTTCGGGCTTCTTATGATATGGATCAGAATTCAAATTTAATAAAACGAAAAGAACTAAAAGATAAAAGTTTTATTGAATATTATGAGAATTTACAGATTCGTAAAAATCAAAAAGGAGAAAAAATTGTCCAATATATTCAAACCACTACCGGTAGAGTAATTTTAAATTATACAATTCAAAAACTTTAAATTTATTATAACTCAAGTAAGTCTATGAAAAATTATATGTATCAAAATACCTTAGTTGGTAAAAAACAATTACGACAAATATTAGGCTGGACTTTTACCAATTATGACTCTATGCAAGCCTGTTTATTAGCAGACGAACTAAAATACATTGGTTTTAAATATGCCAGTCAAGCTGGTATTTCAATTAGTATTGAAGATTTAAGAGTTCCATTTATTAAAACTTTAATGTTAGAAAAGGCTAATCAAGAAATTATAAACTCTGAAAAAATTTTTTTAAAAGGGAAATTAACAGATGTTGAAAGATTTCAAAAAATTATTGATACTTGGAGTCTAACTAGTGAATCTTTAAAAAATCAAGTGATTTATTATTTTAAAAATTATGACCCTTTAAATTCTGTTTATATTATGGCTTTTTCTGGGGCGCGGGGAAATTTATCACAGGTGCGTCAATTAGTTGGTATGAGAGGACTAATGTCTGATCCAAGTGGTGAGATTATGAATTTACCAATTAAAAAAAATTTTCGAGAAGGCTTAACTATAACAGATTATTTAATGTCTGGTTATGGGGCTCGAAAAGGAATTGTTGATACTGCATTAAAAACTGCTAACTCTGGTTATTTAACTCGACGTTTAATTGATGTTGCACAAGATATATTAATTAGAGAAAAAGATTGTTTAACAACTCATTCATTTTTATTGTTAATTGATAAAAAACAATCAATTAATAACGATCAACTTTACAATAAGATGATAGGTTTAATTCTTAGTAAACCTATTATTGATCCAAGAACAAATGTAATACTTGCAAAATTTAACACTCAAATTACTCCTACTTTAATCAAAACATTTAAACAAAAAAATATTACTCACTTTTATATACGATCTCCATTAACCTGTAATTTATATAGAGCAATTTGTCAAAAATGTTATGGTTGGGATTTAGCTAATGAGAATTTAGTTGATATAGGAGAAGCTGTTGGGATTTTAGCAGGTCAATCAATTGGTGAACCTGGAACGCAATTAACAATGCGTACTTTCCATACAGGAGGGATTTTTACTTCTGAAGCTCGTGAACAAATTATAAGCCCAATAAATTCTATTGTTCAATTCTCTAAATTTTTAAAAACCGTTATTCTAAGAACAAATCGTGGTGAAAATGTATTAGTTACTAAGAATTCAGGTTCTTTAATTTTAATACCCGATTCTAAAGATCAAAAAATAATTCAAATTGACGTCTTACGAAATACTATTTTATTTCCAAAAAATAATCAATATATCCAAAAAGATACAGTTATTGCCGAATTAATTAATAGTAATAAACAAATTAAACGAGAAATTAAAACTATTGTAAGCTATAGTTCAGGAGAAATATTTGTCCCAAAATTAAAAAATGAAACTAATTCCTTAACTAATAATAAATTATTATGGCTTTTATCAGGAGAATTATATAACGCACCTATTAATTCTTTTATTAATTTTTATTCAGATTATAAGCTCAATAAATCAAGTTTTATTTTTAGAACAAAAATCTTGAATCATTATTCCGGATTTGTTGAATTTTTAAATTATAAACCTAAATTATATGAACGAAAACTTACAATCACTAATAATAAATATTTATTATTAAATTCAACATTAAAAAGATTGCCCATTGAAACTAATATTTTTAAAGATGTTTTATTCTATCATAATACAAAATATTTCATTAAAACTGAAAGAAAAAATTCAAAAACTTACTTGCAAACAAATCGTAAAGACGAATTTGCTAGTCTCTTAACTAATTCTTATAATTTTTTAACAGGTGGTAAGGTTTTCTATGATCATTTCAGTACTAAATATTTACTTATTTTAAGGAATAAGATTCCTTACTATAGACATTATTGGAAAAGGTCGAAAAAAAATGTTAAGGTACTTTATCAAACATTAATTTGGATTGGTGAAGAGACTTATAAAGTAAACTGTGAACAAAATGTTTTATTAGTTAAACAGGGTGACTTTATTTCAAAAGGTTTTGAGATTAGTCCTGATTGTTTTTCAAAAACTTCGGGTTTAGTATTTATGACTCAAAAGAATAATCTTGTTCAAACAATAAAAATTAAATCTGGTTTAGTATATCAGGGTAAACAATTTAGTGATGAGTCGAAAAAACTTTATTATCCCGGTGAACAAATATTTAAAAATATTACTATCACAAGCCCCTCAATTTGTGAAAGAATTCTAGTAAAAACTACAGATCAGTTATTAATTCGTCCTATTCATATTTATGAATTTCCGAAAACAAAAAGTGCCCAACAAACTTTTCAAAACGATACCCAATTTCAAAAACTGTTAAAATTAAAAATAAAATCAAAGTATATTTATAAATCTAATCAACAAATTAATACAGCAAATCAAGTAAAATTAGTTTCCCAGGTTTTAGTTTCAAAAATAGACAAATCAATATTAAACGATATTAATATTGAATTGAAATTAAGTAGAAAATTTAATTCTATCAATATTCAAGTCATTGAAAAAGTCCGTTTAAATAATCATATAGAACCTAAATTAAAATATCGAAATCTTGACTCTTGCTTATTAGTTCAGAAAAGACAGTTTATCGATTCTTATACAATATTAGCTTATTTAGAATCAATAACTTTAAAATCATTAGAAATTGTAAAATTTAAAATTAATCAGGATTTAATAAAACAAATTCTTTTAATTTCAAATGATAATTGTATAACAGTTAATAAAAAAGAAATTAAAGATAAAAAATTAAATGATTTTATTATAGATACTAAAAATATTAATGCGATTGGAAAAATTATTATTGAAAATAATAATTTAATTACGATTCAAAAGGGTCGTCCCTACTTTTTTCCAAATTGTAAAACAGATGTTTTAGTTAATCAGGGAAATTTGCAATATAAATTAATAAATGAAAATCGAAAATATAATCAAATTAAAACAGATCGAGCAATTTTTTTAAACTCTTATGATATGTTAAAAATTTCAATTCATGAAAAGCTTAGTTTAACTGAAAAAAAAGAAAATTTAAAAGTTGAGTTTTCAAAATTTTTTTTAAAAAAGAATGGTAAATTATATAGTTGTTTAGTACCCAGATTTTTTAAAAAGTTTACAGTTAAAAGTAAAAATTTTAGCAAGAAACTCCCAAAAGTATTTCAATTTAAAGAGAAACTAATTCAAGACTTAAAATACGAACCAAAAATATCTAAAACTTTATTACTTCAAAGTTCAGAAGTTTTGTCAAATGATTTAAAATCAATAAATCAGGTTCAATTAACTTTAGTTAAATTTTTACAATACCCATTTTCAAAATCAACAAAGTCAGTAGGTCTTTATTCGATAACCGAAGACTTTTTTGAGCAAGATGTAAATAGTGTATTCTGTAAAAATAATCAATTTATTGATGATGGGTCTACTATAGGACTTTTGAATTTAGAAAAAGAGATTACTGGAGATATTGTTCAAGGCTTACCACGTATTGAAGAAATTTTAGAAGCAAGAAAAAAGAATTTACTTACAAAAAGAGTTCCTACAAATCAAAAAAAGGGTTTATTAATTCAAAAAACAAGTTTAGATCCAAATTTTGAATTTAGAAAAATTGGTACTACTGTTAAAGAGAATGAAAAAATTAATCCTCATAAATTATTAAAAGTTTATTTTAATTATTATGGTTTATTAAAATCATTTTCTTGTGATTTGACTAAATCAATCAAATGTACCCGTTTAATAAATAATTCAGAAGGTAGCTATAAAAGTTTTAAAAAAGTACAAACGTTTATTTTAAATTCTGTTCAATCAGTTTATAAATCTCAAGGTGTTACAATTAACGATAAACATTTAGAAGTTATCATAAAACAAATGACAACAAAAGTTTTGATTACTTATGAAGGTGATAGTCCTTTATTAAAAAGAGAAATAATTGATTTGTACCATATTCAATATATTAATGAAGTGCTTGAAAAACAAAAAAAAGAAACTGCTTATTATGTACCTTTATTGTTAGGGATCACAAAAGGAGCTCTAAATAATCCTAGTTTTATTTCAGCCGCTAGTTTTCAGGAAACTACAAAAGTTTTAACAAAGGCAGCTATTGAAGGTCGCATTGATTGGCTTAGAGGTTTAAAAGAGAATATAATTATTGGTCATTTAATACCAGCTGGAACAGGTTCCCCAAATTATAGAACAACTTTTAAAAAACCTATTTTTCAGTAGTTTAAAATAGATTTTAATTTATGAATCTAAAAATAAAAAATTTATGTAATAAAAATAACTTCTAAAAACTCTGAGTTTTAAAAATTAGTTAACATTATTACAAATAATAAACTATCGTTTTTTCAAGAAATTACGAAAAGACTTATAAATATCTAATCTTATATTATCTAAAAAAGAAGAACTAGACAATTTTTTTAATTTTTGTTAAAGTTTTTCAGTATCTAAAAAATTATTTAAGTTAGTTAAAATTTTTATGTCTAATATAAGTTTATCTCAACTATTAGAAGCTGGTGTTCATTTTGGACATAAAGCATATCGTTGGAATCCAAAAATGTTTCCATATATTTACAGTGAAGTAAATAATATTCATATTCTAGACTTAGTTCAATCAGCAACATTATTGAATGAAGCTAATTCTTATGTAACTTCAGCAGCAAATCAAGGGAAGATATTTTTGTTTATTGGAACTAAGCGACAAGCTAGTACTTTAATTGCTCAAGAGGCTAAACGCTGTGACTCGTATTATGTAAATCATCGTTGGTTAGGTGGTATGTTAACAAACTGGACAACTTTAAGTGATCGAATAATACGTTTAAAAAATCTTGAACAGCAAGAAGCTGATAACAATTTTGCTTTTTTACCAAAAAAAGAGGCATCATTATCTCGAAAAGAATTAGAAAAATTACGTAAACATTTAGATGGTATTAAAGATATGCCAAGAATACCTGATATTGCAATTATAGTAGATCAAAAGCGAGAAATTACTGCAATCCGTGAATGTCGTAAACTTGGAATTCCTATTGTTTCAATTTTAGATACAAACTGTGATCCTGATTTAATTGATATTCCAATTCCAGGTAATGACGATGCTGTAAGATCAATTAAACTAATCTTGAAATCGTTAACTGATAGTATTGTGGAAGGTCAAAGTAAATAAAGAAATACGTTCTATTAAATAAATTTTTAATAGAACGTATTTCTTTATTTATTAAAAAATCTAATGACTAAAAGAAAATTTATTTATTTATAAAAATAGTTTTTGATTCACTAATTGCTTCTAGTAATGAAGCTTCAGCCTCTTCTGTAAATTGATTTGTTGAACTAACAATACCAATATATGGTTTTTGAGAAGTTGCTAAAAATTTCAATAAACTAGCACAGTAATTTTTAACATCACTAACAGCTAATTCATCTAAATAACCATTAATACCTGTATAAATTAAAGCAACTTGTTCTGCTACCGATAAAGGTGAGTTTTGTGGTTGTTTTAAAACTTCACGTAAACGAGTACCTCTTGCTAATTGTTTTTGTGTTGCTTCATCTAAATCTGAAGCAAATTGCGAGAAAGCTTCTAATTCAGCAAATTGTGCTAATTCTAACTTTAATTTACCAGCAACTTTTTTCATGGCTTTAGTTTGAGCAGCTGAACCTACACGTGATACTGAAATACCTACGTTAATAGCTGGACGAATACCTGAATTAAATAAATCATTCGATAAGAAAATTTGTCCGTCAGTAATTGAAATTACATTTGTAGGAATGTACGCTGATACATCACTTGCTTGTGTTTCAATAATTGGAAGAGCAGTCATACTACCACCACCTAATGCATCACTAAGTTTTGCAGCACGTTCTAATAAACGTGAATGTAAATAGAAGACATCACCCGGATAAGCTTCACGTCCTGGAGGACGGCGTAATAACAATGACATTTGACGGTAAGCCATTGCTTGTTTCGTTAAATCATCATAAATTACTAATGTTGCTTTTCCTTTGTACATAAAATATTCTGCTAACGCAGCACCAGAATAAGGAGAAATATATTGTAAAGTAGCAGGGTCATTTGCACTAGATGCAACAACAATTGTGTATCCCATTGCTCCTTTTTCTTCAAGTACATTAACCACTTGTGCTATAGTTGAAGCTTTTTGACCAATACCTACATACACACAAACTACATCTTCTGTTTTCTGATTGATAATTGTATCTACTGCAATTGATGTTTTACCTGTTTGACGATCTCCAATTATTAATTCACGTTGACCCCGGCCAATTGGGATCATTGAATCAATTGAAGTAATGCCTGTTTGTAAGGGTTCACATACTGATTTACGACTAATAATACCAGGTGCCATTGCTTCTACTAAACGACTTTGATCGGTTTTAATTTCACCTTTTCCGTCGATTGCGACACCTAATGGGTTTACAACACGCCCTAAAAACTCAGCTCCTACAGGAATTTGAGCAATTTTACCTGTTGATTTAACTGTACTTCCTTCTAAAATTTGACGACCAGTCCCCATTAATACTACACCAACATTATCGTTTTCTAGGTTTAATGCAATCCCAATTGTTTTATCTTCGAATTCTAACAGCTCACCACTCATTACTTGATCAAGACCATATACACGAGCAATACCATCACCCACTTGTAAAACTGTCCCAATGTTATCTACTTTAACATCCTGATCATACTTTTCAATTTGTTCACGGATAATACTACTAATTTCGTCTGGACGAATGTTTATCATTGTATTATTTTTAGGCTAAAAAGTTAATAAAAGATTTATTTATAATTAAATGTCTAAGACGTTATCTAAGTGTTTTGCTAAATTTTGTAATTTACTTTTAATAGTAAAATCAACAATTTTTGATTTAGTCTTAATTAAAAAACCTGCAATTAAATTTGGATCGACATTAATAACTAAACGAATTTCACGAGCATTTGTTATTTGTTTTAGTTTTTTAACTAACGTATTTTTTTGTGATCTATTAAACGGAAAAGCAGTAGTAACTTCAATCATTTTAATTGAAGCTGTTTCATATACTAAATCTAAATAACTACTGATAACAGACACTATTAAATTAATTCTATCTCGGTTTACTAAAACCATTAAAAAATTAAATGTATCAATATTTACTTTTAATTTAATAGTTTTTGATAAAATTTCTGCTTTTTCTTTTTTGCTAACGATTGGGTTAGTTAGGTATTTAACTAATTCAGGCGTATTATTGAAAAAAATCTCTAGATTTTGAAAATCTGCCGTTACTTGATGTAATAAATTTTTTTCAACTGAATAAGAAAATAGTGCACGTGCATAAGGAGAAGCAATTTTTAATGATAATGGATTTTTACTCATAGTAAATCTCCTTTTAAGCTGTTAATAGTTGTAGTAATTAATTCGGATGATGCTTTATCACTAGCAAAAAATGCCTTTGATCTTATAACTGTTTGTTTTAATGCAAGTACAATAATTTGCTGCTTGATTTCTAAAAAAATTTGTCGTTCCTTAGATCTGAAAGAAGCTAATGCTCTCTCAAAACGCGTTTTTAAATCTTTTTTAGCTTCAAACGCATCTGATTGTAGGAGTGCTCGCTTTGTTGCTATAGTTTCATTTTTAATTTCACTAATTACAACAGAGGCTTGATTTAACTGCTTTTTTGCTTCACTTAAACGATTTTGAGCCTCATTTAAACGGTCTTCAGCATCTTGTACACTTTTAACAATAATTGTTTTTCTTTCTTCTAATAAAGAACCTAAAAAATCTTTACCTGTGTAAACTAAAATACCTACTAAAAGAGCAATGTTAATTACTCCGGTTTCTAAAATATCGCTATTTAAACTAATGCCTTTATTTTCGGCAATTAATGTAAAAATTTGATTAAAATTTTCCATGTTTTCTAGTTTTTATGTAAACTGTTCACTTATAAAAAGGAGAATTACGTTTAACAAAAAATTTTAAATCTTTAATGTATTTTCAATTTCATCACATAGTGATGCAACGATTCTATCTAGACTGTTAAAAGCAATAACTTTTTTATCAGTAAGATCTTTCGTAATTGTATCTAATAAATTATCGATATATTTTTGAGAAATATTTACTTCTATTTCTAAAATTTCTTGATGAATTTTTTGCGAATTGATAATTTCTAATTGTGCTTCTTTACGAACGCTACTTAATTCTTGTTCGTATTTATTTGTCAGATTGCTTGCTTCTGCTAATAATTCTGATGCTTTAGCTAGATTTGTTAGGATATATTCTTTTCTTTCTTCAATGACTGTTAATAATGGACTATATAGAATCACATTTAAAACAACCATTAATAACAGAAACTGGATACCAACTAATGGTAACGTTGCACCTATATCAAATAATCCACCAGGACCACTCTCTTCTGAACTTAAAATTAATGTTGAAAAATTAACCATATAAAATCTATATGCTATACTATAGAATTAAAAATTTTGATAGATAGATACTAAAAATACCTATCTATATTGATTTTTTAAATTTAATTTTGGATTAACCAGCAAATGGATTAGCAAATAATAATGCTAATGCTACTACTAAACCATAGATTGTTAAAGCTTCCATGAATGCTAAACTTAATAATAGTGTACCACGGATTTTGTTTTCTGCTTCTGGTTGACGAGCAATACCTTCAACAGCTTGACCAGCAGCGTTACCTTGACCAATACCAGGACCAATAGCAGCTAAACCAATTGATAAACCAGCAGCGATAACAGAAGCAGCAGCGATAATAGAGTCCATAATAAATTTTAATTGTTAAATGTGTATAATTATAAATTTTAAAAAATCTAAACTTAACTTACAATTTATTCAAGTGCTTCAGCAATATAAGCTGCAGCTAGAGTTGAAAAAATTAAAGCCTGTACTGACCCAGCAAAAATCCCTAATAACATAATTGGTAATGGAATTATTAATGGAACTAATGAAGTTAATACAGAAACAGTTAATTCATCAGCTAAAACATTTCCAAATAAACGGAAACTTAGTGATAAAGGTTTCGTAAAATCTTCTAAAATCTTAATTGGTAAAAGAAGTGGAAGTGGTTCAATATAATGTTTGAAATATCCTAAACCTTTTTTACTTAAACCAGCATAAAAATACGAAAATGATGTTAATAAAGCCAATGCAACAGTTGTATTAATATCATTTGTAGGAGCAGCAAATTCTCCTTCTGGTAATACAATTAGTTTCCAAGGAATAACTGCACCTGCCCAATTACAACCAAAAATAAAGAAAAATAACGTTGCAATATAAGGTGTCCATTCTTTATAAAAACTTTCACCTAATTGATTTCGAGCAATATCAACAACAAATTCTAACGCAGATTCCATAAAGTTTTGAAAACTATGTGGAATTCGTTGCGCATCTTTAGTACCTAGTAATGAAAATACTAATAATACAAGGAAGACAAACCAAAGAACGACTAAAACTTGACCATGTACTAAAAATCCAGCAATGTTCCAGTAAAAATGTTTCCCAACTTCTACTTCCGCTAATAATGTAAATATATTTGAATTAAAAATTTCTGGGTACATAAAATTTAATTTATTTAACAGATTACCCAATATTAAAAAATATAAAGGAACACGAAGAATTATAGAAATTAGAAGTTTAGTTTAGGTGTAATTGTACATAAAAGCTCTACTATATTTAAAAGGTCTTTATTTTAACCATTCATAACCTTTATCTTCTAATTCTTTGGCTAACTCAAAAGAGCCTGTTTTAATTATTTTACCATCTTGCATAACATGAACATAAGTTGGATTTATATAATCTAATAGTCTTTGATAATGTGTAATAAGAATAATAGATTTATCTTTATTCATAAATTTATTAATTCCATTTGAAATAATTTTTAATGCATCAATGTCTAAACCTGAGTCTGTTTCATCTAATATTGATAATTCAGAGTCTAATAAAATCATTTGTAAAATTTCATTCTTTTTCTTTTCCCCTCCTGAGAACCCTTCATTTACATTTCTATTTAAAAAGATTGGTGACATATTAACAAACTCTAATTTTTGTGAAATAATTTCTAAAAACTCGATAGGATCAACTTCAGGTTTATTATAGAATTGTTGTTTAGAGTTATATGCTAAACGTAAAAAATCTTCATTACTTACTCCAGGTATTTCTATAGGGTATTGAAAGGCTAAAAAAATACCTAAATGTGATCTTTCTTCTGGACTTAATTCTAAAATACTTAATCCCTTAAATAAAATGTCACCTTTTAAAACTGAATAAGCTGGGTGACCTGCAACAATTTTTGAGAAAGTACTTTTTCCAGAGCCATTAGGGCCCATAATAGCATGAATTTCACCTTTATTTACAGTTAAATTTAAATTATTTAAAATAGTATTTTCATTTATAGAGACTTTTAATTCTTTAATTTCTAAAAGACGATTATTTTTATTCATTAACCAACACTTCCTTCTAATTTTAATGATAATAATTTATCGGCTTCAGCTGCAAATTCTAATGGTAATTTTTTAAACACTTCTCTGCAGAACCCACTAATCATAAGTTCAACTGCTTTTTCTAAACAAATTCCACGCTGTAGAAAATAAAAAATCTGTTCTTCACCGATTTTAGACGTTGACGCTTCGTGTTCAATTCGAGTTGTTGAGTTTTGAACTGAAATAATCGGAAATGTATTCGCATTTGATAAATTTCCAATCAATAAAGAGTCACACTGTGAATAATTTCTTGAGCCAAATGCTTTATTTGTTGAACTTACTAAGCCCCGATAACTATTTTTTGATTTACCAGCTGAAATTCCTTTTGAGATTATTCGACTTCGACTAGATTTACCGATATGAATCATTTTTGTTCCAGTATCAGCTTGTTGATAATTATTTGTTAAGGCAACTGAATAGAATTCACCTTTTGTATTCTCTCCAACTAACAAACAACTTGGATATTTCCAAGTAATAGATGATCCTGTTTCGACTTGAGTCCAAGAGATCGTTGAATTTTTTCCTGCGCATAATCCACGTTTAGTTACAAAATTATAAATCCCACCAATTCCATTACTATCTCCACCATACCAATTTTGAACAGTTGAATAATTTATTGAAGCATTCTCTAAAGCAATTAATTCTACAATTGCAGCATGAAGTTGATTTGTATCATACTGAGGAGCTGTACATCCCTCTAAATAATTTACTTTACTATTATTGTCTGCAATAATTAAAGTTCTTTCAAACTGACCCGATTTTGGATCGTTTATTCTAAAATAAGTGGATAAATCTAAGGGACAAACAGTATTTTTAGGAATATAACAAAATGAACCATCTGTAAAAACAGCAGAATTTAATGCTGAAAAATAGTTATCCCCAATTGGTACGACCGAGCCTAGATATTTTTCAATCATTTCTGGGTAATTACGAATTGCTTCTGATATTGATGAAAAAATAATCCCATATTCATTTAACTCTTCTTGAAAAGTTGTTACGATAGAAACACTATCAAAAACTGCATCGATAGCTACATTTGTTAATCTTTTTTGTTCTGTTAAAGATATTCCTAATTTTTCAAATGTTTTTAATAATTCAGGGTCAATTTCATTCAAATCTTTTATTTTTGTTTGTAATTTAGGAGCAGAATAATAAATAATGTCCTGGTAATTAATTTGTGGAAATTTTAAATTAGACCATTCTATCTCTTTCATTTCCTTCCATTTACTAAAAGCTTTCAATCGAAAATTCAATAGAAATTTTGGCTCATTCTTTTTAGTAGAGATTAATTCAACAGTTTTTTCACTCAACCCTTTTTCAATAATATCTTTTTCAATTTCTGTTGAAAATCCGTATTGATAATCTTTGTTAACTAAATTAGTAATATTTGTGTTTAAAACTTTGTTAGATTTGTTAACCATAAAACTATTATAGTACTATATTTTATAGATGAATTAAAGAATTATTTTAATTTTTAGTCATATTAGTTTATCGGAATCATAATACAATTTTTCTAGCCTTTATAATTAATAAAAATTTAGATTTTATTCTAAAAAGTTATATTCTTATTAATTAATATTTTTTTATTATCTAGGCTTAGCATGTTACAATATATATTAAGGTTGTTCTTTTTTATTCAGCCGATAGAACTAATTTGAAAATAATTAGTTAAATATCTATTATATATTGCCTTTTTATTCTTAAGGAGAAATCAATGTCTCAATCTGTATCAGAACGGACTCGAATCAAAAGTGACCGTTACGAATCTGGTGTAATCCCTTACGCTAAAATGGGTTACTGGGATGCTTCATACGCAGTAAAAACTACTGATATTTTAGCATTATTCCGTATCACTCCACAACCAGGTGTAGATCCTGTAGAAGCTGCTGCTGCTGTAGCAGGTGAATCTTCAACTGCAACATGGACTGTTGTATGGACAGATTTATTAACAGCTTGTGAACGCTACCGTGCTAAAGCTTATCGTGTAGATCCAGTTCCAAATACAACAGACCAATACTTTGCTTTTATCGCATATGAATGTGATTTATTTGAAGAAGGTTCGTTAGCTAACTTAACAGCTTCTATTATTGGTAACGTATTTGGTTTCAAAGCCGTATCTGCTTTACGTTTAGAAGATATGCGTATTCCTCATTCATACTTAAAAACTTTCCAAGGTCCTGCTACAGGTATCATTGTTGAACGTGAACGTTTAAACAAATATGGTGTTCCTTTATTAGGTGCTACAGTAAAACCTAAATTAGGTTTATCAGGTAAAAACTACGGTCGTGTAGTATATGAAGGTTTAAAAGGTGGTTTAGACTTCTTAAAAGATGATGAGAACATTAACTCTCAACCATTTATGCGTTGGAGAGAACGTTTCTTAAATTGTATGGAAGGTATTAACCGTGCTGCTGCTTCTACAGGCGAAGTTAAAGGTTCGTACTTAAACATCACAGCTGCAACTATGGAAGAAGTTTACAAACGTGCAGCTTATGCTAAAGAAGTAGGTTCTGTAATTGTTATGATCGATTTAGTTATGGGTTATACAGCAATTCAAAGTGCTGCAATCTGGGCTCGTGAAAACGACATGATTTTACATTTACACCGTGCAGGTAACTCAACTTACGCTCGTCAAAAAAATCATGGTATTAACTTCCGTGTTATTTGTAAATGGATGCGTATGTCTGGTGTAGATCATATTCACGCTGGTACAGTTGTAGGTAAATTAGAAGGTGATCCTTTAATGATTAAAGGTTTCTACGATGTATTACGTTTAATGTCATTAGAAGTTAACTTACCTTACGGTATTTTCTTCGAAATGGATTGGGCTAGTTTACGTAAATGTTTACCAGTTGCTTCAGGTGGTATTCACTGTGGTCAAATGCACCAATTAGTTCACTATTTAGGTGATGATGTTATTTTACAATTTGGTGGTGGTACAATTGGTCACCCTGATGGTATTCAAGCTGGTGCTACTGCTAACCGTGTTGCTTTAGAGGCAATGGTTATTGCTCGTAACGAAGGTGCTGATTACTTTAATCAACAAGTTGGTCCTGTAATTTTACGTGAAGCTGCTAAAACTTGTGGTCCATTACAAACAGCTTTAGACTTATGGAAAGATATCAGTTTTAACTATACATCTACTGATACAGCTGACTTCTCAGTAACACCAACAGCAAACGTATAATATTAAAATTACTTTTAAAAAATTAAAGGAGTATTTGAATAGTGAGACTTACACAAGGTTGCTTCTCTTTCTTACCAGATTTAACAAACGCACAAATTGAAAAACAAGTTTCTTATGCTATGGCTAAAGGCTGGGCAATGAACGTTGAATGGACAGATGATCCACATCCTCGTAATAACTACTGGGAATTATGGGGTTTACCATTATTTGACATTAAAGATCCTGCATCTGTAATGTTTGAATTAAACGAAGCTCGTAAAGCATGTGCTTCTGGTTATATTCGTATTAATGCTTTCGACGCAAGTTATGGTACTGAAAGCTGTGTTATGTCTTTCATCGTAAATCGTCCAATTAACGAACCAGGTTTCTATTTAGAACGTCAAGAAGCTGCAGGTCGTCAAATCCGTTACACTATTAAGAGTTATAGTGTTCAAGCTAACTCTGAAGGTGGTCGTTACTAATTAATTAGTACAACTAAAAAGATAATTAGCCATTTGTAAATAATAATGGCTAATTATCTTTTAATTATTGATAATATTAGAAAAAATAGAAAAAAATTAATCTTAATTATTTTGGTTTTATACTATAAATCAATCAAGGAACTAGAAAATCTCAAGAAAACTATTTAATTTACAATAACCCGAAATTTTTTTATATATATATTAATACAGTTAAACTCTATTATTTGCTTAATACCTAATTATATTCATGTTAATTAGATAGTCTAATTAACATGAATATAATTAGGTATTAAGCAAATTTACCTGATGTTGAAGCTATAACAAATGCTGCATATGTTAGAATATAACCAACCGAAAAATGAACTAATCCAACTAATCGAGCTTGTACAATTGACAGAGCTACTGGTTTATCACGCCAACGAACTAAGTTTGCAAGTGGAGTTCGTTCATGTGCCCAAACTAGTGTTTCAATTAACTCTTGCCAATAACCACGCCATGAAATTAAGAACATGAAACCTGTTGCCCAAATTAAATGACCAAATAAGAACATCCAAGCCCAAACTGATAAATTATTCATACCAAATGGATTATACCCATTAATTAATGGTGATGAATTTAACCATAAATAATCACGTAGCCAACCCATAATGTAGTTTGATGATTCATCAAACTGTCCAGGATTACCACCCCAAATTGTCATATGTTTCCAATGCCAATAAAATGTTACCCAACCGATTGTATTTAACATCCAGAACATAGCTAAATAGAAAGCATCCCATGCTGAAATATCACAAGTACCACCACGACCTGGGCCGTCACAAGGAAAACTGTAACCAAAGTCTTTTTTATCTGGCATTAATTTTGAACCACGGGCATCTAATGCACCTTTTACAAGAATTAATGTTGTAACATGTAAACCTAAAGCAATTGCATGATGTACTAAGAAATCACCAGGACCAATTTTTAAGAATAAGTCATTTTTACTATTATTGATAGCTTCTAACCAACCTGGTAACCAAATCTGATTTCCAGCGATTGTTGCAGGGCTATTTGATGATGATAATAAAACATTAAATTCATAAACTGCTTTACCAGAAGCCGCTTGAATATACTCAGCAAATAATGGTTCGAATAAAATTTGTTTTTCTGGTTGTCCAAAAGCTACTACTGTATCGTTATGGATATATAATCCTAAGGTATGGAAGCCTAAGAATAATGAAGCCCAACTTAGATGTGAAATAATTGCTTCTTTATGTTCTAACATACGTGCTAAAACATTATTTTTATTTAATTCAGGATCGTAATCACGAACAAAGAAAATTGCACCGTGAGCAAAAGCACCAACCATTAAGAAACCTGCAATATATTGATGATGAGTATATAAAGCAGCTTCAGTTGTGAAGTCTTTTGATAAAAATGCATATGGAGTTAGTGCATACATATGTTGTGCTGTTAATGAAGTAGCAACACCTAAAGAAGCTAATGCTAATCCTAATTGCATATGTAAAGAATTAGTGATCGTTTCAAATAGACCAATATGACCTCTACCTAAACGACCTCCAGGAGGGCGATGAGCATCTAAGATTTCTTTCATATTATGACCAATACCAAAATTTGTACGATACATATGGCCTGCAATAATAAATACAACTGCAATAGCTAATTGATGATGAGCAATATCACTTAACCATAATGATTGAGTTTGTGGGTGAAAACCACCTAAAAATGTTAAGATTGCAGTACCAGCACCTTCTGATGTACCATAAATATGCGTTGCACTATCCGGATTTTCTGCGTATGCAGTCCAATTACCTGTGAAAAAAGGTGCTAACCCAGCTGGATGCGGTGGAGTTGATAAAAAATTATCCCAACCAATATGAATACCACGTGAAGCAGGGATAGCAACATGAACAATATGACCAGTCCACGCTAATGAACTTACACCTAATAAACCTGAAAGATGATGATTTAATCTTGATTCATTATTTTTAAACCAAGATAAACTTGGACGGAATTTTGGTTGTAAATGCAACCAACCTGCAAACAATAAAGCTGATGATAATAATAATAAACCAATTGCACCTTGATATAATTCTTGATTTGTTCTGAAACCGATTGTATACCACCATTGGTAAACTCCTGAAAAAGCAATGTTAACAGGATATGCATTACCTTTACTAAATGCCTTTAAAGCTGACTCACCAAAATGGGGATCCCAAATTGCATGAGCAATTGGTCTGATTTTTAAGGGGTTAGTAACCCATTTTTCGAAATTACCTTGCCATGCAACATGAAATAAATTTCCTGCTGTCCATAAAAAAATTACAGCTAAATGACCGAAATGTGAAGCAAAAATCTTTTGATATAAATTTTCTTCAGTCATCCCATCGTGTGCTTCTAAATCATGTGCGGTTGCAATACCGTACCAAATTCGTCGTGTTGCAGGATCTTGTGCAAGGGCTTGGCTAAACTTTGGAAATTTAGTTGCCATAATTGTTAGATACCTTTTTATGTAAATACTAATTTTAAATAATAGTCCTCTAAGATAGGATAAACTCGACTGTTTTAATTTTTAAAAAATTTAGCTTATAGAAATAGAACGAGCTAAAAAGAATGACCAAGTTGTACCAATCCCACCTAATAGATAGTGAGCTAAACCAACTGCACGACCTTGAGTAATACTTAAGGCACGCGGCTGAATTGTTGGTGCAAAATTTAATTTATTATGAGCCCAAACAATAGATTCAATTAATTCTTGCCAATATCCACGACCACTAAATAAGAACATTAGACTAAATGCCCAAATAAAATGAGCCCCTAAAAAAATTAAACCATATGCTGATGAAGCAGAACCATATGATTGAATTACTTGTGATGCTTGTGACCATAAGAAATCACGTAACCAGCCATTTATAGTAATAGAGCTTTGAGCAAAATTACCACCAGTAATATGAGAAATACTGCCATCAGGTGAAATTGTTCCCCAAACATCTGATTGCATTTTCCAGCTAAAATGGAAAATTACCACTGAGATTGAGTTATACATCCAGAATAAGCCTAAAAAAACGTGATCCCAACTTGAACTTTGACATGTACCGCCACGTCCTGGACCATCACATGGGAATCTAAAACCTAAATTTGCTTTATCAGGAATTAGTTTCGAACTACGTGCGTATAAAACCCCTTTCAATAAAATTAATACTGTTACATGAATTGTAAAAGCATGAATATGATGAACCATAAAATCAGCTGTGCCTAATTTAATAGGCATCATTGCAATTTTACCAGCAACTTCTATAATTTCACCGCCGAAAGCATAACTTGTTGTTGCTAAAGCATTAGGTGCAGTTGTACCTGGTGCTAATAAATGGATATTTTGAATCCACTGTGCAAAAATAGGTTGTAATTGAATTGATTTATCAGAAAACATATCTTGTGGGCGACCTAATGCACGCATTGTATCGTTATGTATATAGAATCCAAAAGCATGTGTTCCTAAGAAAATACAAACCCAATTTAAATGAGAAATAATTGAATCACGATGACGTAATACACGATCTAATAAGTTATTATAGTTATTAGCTGGAGTATAATCACGAACCATAAATATTGCCCCATGAGCTGCCCCACCTACAACACAGAATCCACCAATCCACATATGGTGTGTAAATAGTGAAAGTTGCGTCGCATAATCAGTTGCAATATAAGGATATGGTGGCATTGCATACATATGATGTGCAACAATGATGCTTAATGACCCCATCATTGCTAGATTAATTGCTAATTGAGCGTGCCAAGATGTAGTTAAAATCTCATATAAACCCTTATGTCCTTCACCAGTAAAAGGGCCTTTATGTGCTTCTAAAATTTCTTTCATACTGTGACCAATACCAAAGTTTGTTCGATACATGTGACCAGCAAAAATAAATAATACTGATAATGCTAAATGGTGATGTGCAATATCAGTTAACCATAAACCACCAGTAATTGGGTTTAAACCACCTTTGAATGTTAAGAAATCAGAATATTCACCCCAGTGACCACTAAAGAAGGGTGTTAAGCCTTTTGAAAAACTTGGGTATAATTGACTCATTAGTTCTCGATTAATTAAAAACTCATGAGGTAATGGGATTTCTTGAGGTGCTACACCTGCGTCTAACAATTTATTAATTGGTAAAGCAATATGAATTTGATGACCTGACCAAGATAAACAACCTAAACCTAATAAACCGGCTAAGTGATGGTTCATCATTGATTCAGCATTTTGGAACCATTCTAATTTTGGTGCAGCTTTATGGTAATGGAACCAACCTGCAAATAACATAATTGCAGACATTGCTAAACCACCAATTGCTATCCAGTATAATTCAACTTCACTTGTAATACCTTCTGCACGCCACATTTGGAACCAACCAGATGTTGTTTGGACACCTTGGAAATTTCCACCTAGATCACCATTTAAAATTTCTTGACCTACAATTGGCCACACAACTTGTGAACTTTGTTTAATATTAATCGGATCTGTTAACCAAGCAGAGTAATTAGAAAAATATGCACCGTGGAAATGCATACCACTGATCCATAAGAAAATAATTGCTAATTGACCAAAGTGTGCACTAAAAATTTTACGGGATACTTCTTCTAATGAACTTGTTTGGCTATCAAAGTCATGAGCATCTGCATGTAAATTCCAAATCCAAGTTGTTGTTTTTGGCCCCTTTGCTAAAGTTCGTGAAAAGTGACCTGGTTGTGCCCATTTTTCGAAACTAGTTTCGACAGCGTTTTTTTCAACAAAAACTTGCACATTTTTTGTGCGGTTGTCAGTTGAGCTTATTGCCATTAATTTTCTCCTTAGTTGGGAGATGAAAATCTAAGAAACTCTCATAAAATAATAATAGATATAATTAATTGTTATATGACCTGTTAATTATGAGTTTTCAAGCTGTTATTATAATGCATTTAAAATAAAGTTTACAATAAAAATTATGTTTAAAAAAG